ATCCGATCTATTCATCGTTGGTCTGCAAGTATGATGGTACTTATGTTAATTTTACACGTTTTCCGAGTTTATTTAACTGGAGGGTTTAAAAAGCCTCGTGAATTAACATGGGTTACAGGAGTAACTCTAGCAGTTACAACAGTATCTTTTGGTGTGACGGGTTACTCATTACCATGGGACCAAGTAGGGTTTTGGGCTTGTAAAATTGTAACAGGAGTACCTGAGGCTGTCCCTATTATTGGACCTCCAATAGTTCAACTATTACGTGGGGGAGTTAGTGTAGGACAAAATACTTTAACACGATTCTATAGTGCGCATACATTTGTTTTACCGTTAGTCGCAGCTGCGCTAATGATTACACATTTCTTAATGATAAGAAAACAAGGTATTTCAGGACCATTATAAAAAGAAAAATAGTATTAAATGCGCTTTATTTAAAGAAATAAGATTTTAGTTTTTAATATATATAAATATAATAATAGGAGATATTATGTCGATCTTAAAAAAACCGGATTTAACGGATCCTAAATTACGTGCTAAATTAGCAAAAGGAATGGGCCACAATTATTATGGTGAACCTGCTTGGCCGAATGATATTTTTTATATGTTTCCTATTTGTATTTTAGGAACTTTTGTATTAGTTATTGGTTTAGCAGTAATGGAGCCTTCAGCATTAGGTGAAAAAGCTAACCCATTTGCAACCCCGTTAGAAATTTTACCTGAATGGTATTTTTTCCCAACATTTAATCTGTTACGTGTATTACCTAACAAATTATTAGGTGTTTTAGCTATGGCTGCTGTACCATTAGGTTTAATAACAGTACCTTTTATTGAAAATGTTAATAAATTCCAAAATCCATTTAGAAGACCTGTGGCTTCAACTGTCTTTTTAATAGGAACATTTGTTGCTATATGGTTAGGAATCGGTGCTTGTTTACCAATAAGTAAAGCAATAACATTAGGTTTATTCTAAAAAAAAATAAATTTTAAAGAATACTACTTATTTAATCTTTAATGTTGTTAGACTTTAAACACTTAAAAATTTTTTAAGTGTTTAAAATCTAGTAATATTAAATTTTAAAAGTTTTTTTTACATCATCAATTGCACTTTTTAAAATAGTCTCAGCTTCACCAGTTAATTGTTTTGAAGAATTTACAATTTCCAGGTATTCTGGTTTAGAGTTTGTTATATACTCACGAAGACTTTTTATATACGGTGAAATTTCACTAATTTCTAAATCATCTAAAAATCCATTCGTACCAATGTATATAATAGCTACTTGTTCAGCTACAGGGATTGGTGAATTTTGCGCTTGTTTTAAAATTTCTCTTAATCGTTGTCCTCGAGCTAGTTGAGCTTGTGTTGCTTTATCTAAATCTGAGGCGAATTGTGAGAATGCTTCAAGCTCATCAAATTGTGCTAATTCTAGTTTTAGTTTACCTGCTACTTGTTTCATAGCCTTTATCTGTGCTGCAGAACCTACTCGAGATACTGAAATACCAACATTGATTGCAGGACGTAATCCAGCATTAAATAGGTCACCTGATAAAAAGATTTGGCCATCAGTAATTGAAATTACATTAGTAGGGATATATGCAGAAACATCGCCAGCTTGAGTTTCAATAATTGGTAATGCAGTCATACTACCACCACCAAGTACATCATTTAATTTTGCTGCACGCTCTAATAAACGTGAATGTAAATAAAAAACATCCCCTGGGTAAGCTTCTCGGCCAGGCGGGCGACGTAATAATAAAGACATTTGACGATAGGCTGATGCTTGTTTTGATAAATCATCATATACTACTAAAGTATGCTTACCAGTATACATAAAGTATTCAGCAATTGCTGCACCTGTATAAGGGGCAATATATTGTAATGTCGCAGGTTGATCTGCATTTGCAGCAACGATTACAGTATAACTTAAAGCTTCTCTTTCTTGTAAATTAGTTACAGCTTGTGCAACAGAAGAGGCTTTTTGACCAATTGCAACATAAACACAAACAACATCTTGCCCTCTTTGGTTAATAATCGTATCTAAAGCAATAGAAGTTTTTCCAGTTTGTCTATCACCAATAATTAATTCACGTTGGCCTCTACCAATTGGAATCATAGCATCGATGGCAGTAATACCAGTTTGTAATGGCTCACAAACAGATTTTCTACTAATGATACCAGGAGCCATTGATTCAATAAGACGTGTTTCTGTTGAAGCTGCCTCACCTTTACCATCAATTGGTATAGCTAAAGGGTCTAAAACTCGACCTAATAAACTATCACCTACAGGAATTTGAGCAATTCGACCTGTCGCTTTTACTGTACTTCCCTCTAAAATTTCTCGGCCATCACCCATAAGAACCGCACCAACGTTATCATTCTCTAGATTTAATGCAATACCAATTGTACCTTCATCAAATTCTAGTAATTCACCAGCCATTACTTCGTCTAACCCATAAACACGAGCAATCCCATCACCAACCTGTAATACAGTTCCAATAATATCAATATTTAAATCGGTACTATAATCTTCAATCTGTTTTCTAATAATATTACTTATTTCATTAGGGTTTGTCATAAGATACTCAATTTTTTTTCTTCCTTGCATAAGAACTTTAAATTACAGAAAAAATAGAATAAAACAATTTTCTTCTTTAGTTAAAAACTCGAGAAATATCTTTACGGAAACCGATCCTATTTAAGTTTTAATTTAATAAGCTTACTTCCATTTGTTTCGCCAAGCTTTCTAATTCGCCACGTAAACTTAAATCAATAATTTTAGAATCAACTTTAATAATAAAACCACCTAAAATTTCTTTATCCACTCGGAATGTTACATTGATTTTAGAATAGTAAACTTTAGAAGTTGTAAATTCAGGACCTAGTAATATTTTAAGTTTTTCTATTAATTGTGTTTTCTGATCTTTACTTAATGTAGAGGCAGAATAAACTTCAACAAATTTAAGACAAACAAAATCATAAGCTTTATTTAAAAAAGTTTGGGTAATTATTTGAAGAAAACCTATTCTTTTTTTATCTACTAGAAGCATTAAAAAATTTTTTGTTGTAGAACTTGTTTTTTTTGATAAACACTTTTCTAAAACATTTTTTTTATCCTTATCTAGAATCAAAGGATTAGCTAAATATTTTTCTAATACTGGAGTTAATTTTAATATTGTTAACAAATTCTCCATATCAAAAATAATTTGAAAGAAAACTTGAGTATCAGCATTCTCTTCTTTTAAATATAAATTTAAGCCTAATTGTAATAAAGCTTCTGAATACGGATTTGCTATTTTTGAACCAAACATTGTGTTAGCCATTTTTAGTCTCCTAATTGCATTATTTTCCGATTTACAATAGCAGATTGTTCCACTGTCCCTAATTGTTTTTGAAGTTTAAAAATAACACGGTTTAATGCTTTTTTCGAAACTTCCTTAATAACATCATTGAAAATTTTATTCTCTCTATTACGTAAAACCGCTATTGCTGTTGTAAATTTTTTAGAAAGATCTTCTTTTCCTTGATCCCATTTAAGTTTTAAAACATTCTGCTTTGTTACTTCCATTTGATGATTTATCTCTTTAATGATGATATCCATTTGTGCCCACTGCTTTTTAGCTTCAGTATAACGTTTGTTAGAATCTGCTAAACGAGTTTCAGCATTTTGTATATCATCTACAATTTTTTTCTTACGTGCTGTAAGGTTTTCTGTTAAAAAGTTTTTTATCACAACAAAAAGGATTACCAGTAACAAGATTATATTTATAATATTTGTTTCAAATATATCCGTATTTAATGCTACTCCAAAATTTTCACTTGATGCAAAGTACTCTAGATAACTTTTCATTTTTTTATTAATTAATTAATATTTGTAAATTTTCATAGGTGCTATTTTTTCTTCTAAAAAAAAAGTATATTTAAGTAAGAAGCTTTGCCATAATTTGACTACTTAAAGAATCAATTTCATTATCAAAGCTTGTTAATATGCTATCTTTATTATTTTCAAAATTTTCAGTTGTTTCAATTAAAAATTTATCAATAAAAAGTTGAGAAGACTTCATTTTTTCTTCTAAAATATCTTTATATAGCTTTTGATAAGTTAATAAATCTAATTTAGCTGCTTTACGCGCCTTTGATGTTTTTGCTTCGTATTTTACATTTAATTGGTTAGACTTTGTTAGTACACTTGTAGCTTCGTCTAAACTTTTTTTAATATAAAGGTTTCGCTCATCAATAGTATCTAAAAGAGGTGTATATAAGATAAAATTTAAAATGAACATAAAAAGTACAAATTGTAATGCTATGACTGGTAATGTACCATCAAAATCGAATAGTCCTCCAGTTTTTTCGGTTCCTATTATTAAAATGGAGTTATAGTTATAAAACATCTTTTAGTTTTAGTATTAAAAATAAAATTTTTGTGGGGAAAGGATAACTGATTGATAGTAATAGCCAAGACGTTGAGAATTATATATTGAAAACGTCTTGGCTATTGTTTATTAACTAGTAAATGGGTTTGCAAATAATAAAGCTAAAGCTACAACTAGCCCATAAATTGTTAAAGCTTCCATGAAGGCGAAACTTAAAAGTAAAGTACCACGGATTTTATTTTCTGCTTCTGGTTGACGAGCAATACCTTCAACAGCTTGACCAGCGGCAGTACCTTGACCAATTCCAGGGCCAATTGCAGCTAAACCAACAGCAAGACCAGCAGCTATAACGGATGCAGCAGAAACAATTGAATCCATATAATTTATTCATGGGTTAGATAAGAAAAAATTAACAAATTTCTAATAGATTCCTTTAAATAGTTAAAATACTTAATAATTAATGTCCCTCAACAGCTTCAGCAATGTATGCACCAGCTAGAGTTGAAAAAATCAAAGCTTGCACTGAACTGGCAAAAACCCCTAGAAGCATAACCGGTAAGGGCACAATTAGAGGAACTAATAAAGCTAAAACAGAAACAGTTAATTCATCTGCTAAAACATTACCAAATAGTCTAAAACTTAATGAAAGAGGCTTTGTAAAATCCTCTAAAATATTAATTGGTAATAAAAGAGGTGTAGGTTCTATATATCTTTTAAAATATCCAAACCCTTTTGTACTTAAACCTGCATAAAAATACATAAATGATGTTAATAAAGCTAATGCTACTGTTGTATTTATATCATTTGTTGGAGCTCCAAATTCACCTTCCGAAAGCTTTATCAACTTCCAAGGGATTATGGCACCTGCCCAGTTACAGCCAAAAATAAATAGGAATAAAGTACCAATAAATGGTAACCATGGTCGATAAGCCGTTTCACCAAGTTGGTTTTGAGCAATATCTTTAATAAACTCAACAACTGACTCCATAAAGTTTTGCCAACCATTAGGAACTATATTCTTATTTGAAGTTCCTAAAAACGAAAACAAAAGTGTTAATAATATTACAAAAGAACTAACGATTAATACTTGGCCATGAAAAGTAATATCATTTAATTCCCAGTAGAGATGTTTTCCAACTTCGATATCTGATAAAAAGATTAATGAGTTCAAATGAATAAAATTAGTACTTTCCAGAATATTCATATTTAATTTTAGTAAAGAGATAAATTATAACACCTTATGCAAAAATACGCATACAGATGAATGCTATGGAACCAAAATTAAAATAATTATAGTTTAAAACACCTTAAAAAGAAAAATTTTAAATAGAAAACTTTTCTATCATGTAATGACTTACTAGGATCATTAAAGTTTACCGAGTTAGTTGTCTTCTAATTTTTTTAGCTTTTAAATAATAATCTATGGTCCTAACTTCCTAATGTATAACGAGTAAATCTTTTAATTTTAATATTTTCACCAAAAAGGGTTATTTTTTCCTTTATTAATTCATCAATTGTAATATTTGAGTCTCTAATAAATGCTTGATCAAGTAAACTTAAATTTTTCAAGGTTTTTTCAATCCGCCCCAAAATAATTTTTTCTTTAATTTCCTCAGGTTTATTAATTAAATCTTGTTTCTCTGATTCAATTTCTTTTTCTGCAAGGAAAAATTCTTTTGGTATTTCATTAGTATTTACATAAAGAACATCGGGTGAAGCTGCAATTTGCATTGCAATATTTTGAACTAACTCTTGAAATTCTTCACGGCGTGCAACAAAATCTGTTTCACAATTAACTTCAACTAAAACCCCAATCTTTCCACCAGCGTGTATATAACTATTTACGACACCTTCTATAGTTTTTCTATCCACTTTCTTGTCTGCAGCAGCTAAACCTTTCTGACGTAAAGTCTTAACAGCTTCTTCAAAGTCCCCATTTGTTTCTTGGAGAGCTTTTTTACAATTCATCATACCAGCACCAGTCTTTTGTCTCAATTCTTTAACTAGTGCTGAACTAATTTCTAAAGTCATAATAATATTTTATCCTAATTTTTAATGTTGTGATTAACTTTTAACCTTATTTTTTAAATTTTTAGAGAATTTTGTTGTCCTAAACAAATACTATCTGCTATATTTTTAATAATATATTTTATTGATCTAATCGAATCATCATTACCAGGGATTGGTATTGTAGCTAAATTTGGGTCACAATTCGTATCAAGAATCGAAATAATAGGAATATCTAAAGAAAGTGCTTCTTGAATAGCAATAATTTCACGTTTTTGATCAATTATTACTAAAATATCAGGAATTTTTTTCATTCCCTTCACACCATTAAAATATTTTTTTAGCTTTTCTAATTCTTTTTTTAAATTTGATGCTTCTTTTTTAGGTAGGTTATTAAAGGAGTTTAATTTTTCTTGTTCTTCTAGTTGATTTAAACGATCAATTCGCCCTTTTATAGTTACCCAGTTTGTTAGCATCCCACCTAACCAACGGTGGTTTACATAAAATGCACCACATTTTTGAGCTTCAATAGCAATCAAAGAAGACGCTTGTTTTTTTGTACCAACAAATAGAAAAGTTTGGTTTTTTGCCGATGCTTTTTTACTAAAATCACAAGCTCGTTTTAAAAATTCAGTTGTTTGTATTAAATCTAAAATGTGTATACCATTACGTTCTGCATATATATAAGGAAACATTTTTGGGTTCCATCGATGAGCTTTATGTCCAAAATGTACACCTGCATCTAAAAGTTGAGCCAATTCAATTTTAGCCATAGAAATAATAATCCTTTTTATTTTTAAATATTTTATAATTAACTCTTTTACTTGTAGTTAAAACGTTTTCCTTAAATTAAATAATAATTATTTTTGTGTTAATTTATATGATAACTAGTATAGCAGACTTTTAACCTTTTAATTATAAATGGAATAAAAAACAACAGTTATTTAATTATTATACTTAAATTTTATTAATTTTTTTAATTTCGTTTGTTTCGTTTTTAATTGTTTTTTTAAACTTAAATTATCTTTTTTTGTTATTAATTTTTCAGGTAGCAAAACTTTATTAAAAGTAATATCTTGATTTGCATAGAACCCTGTTCCTGCTGGTATTAATCGTCCTGTAATAGCATTTTCCTTTAAGCCTCTAAGCCAATCAGTTTTCCCTTGGATAGCTGCTCGTGTTAAAACTCGTGTTGTTTCTTGGAAACTCGCTGCAGCTAAAAAACCGTCTGTTTTTAAAGAAGATTTTGTGATCCCTAACAAAATAGGACGGAATCCTAGTTTGTTACTATTTTTGATACAAAGATTAATATATTGAGCTTGGTCTAAATCTATAATATCACCAGGTAAAAAATTAGTTTTTCCCGGGTATTCTATATAAACTTTGTGAGTCATTTCTCTAACAATTAACTCTACATGCTTACCTGAAATAATAACCCCTTGTGAAATATATATGGCTTGAACAGATGTCAATAATAATGTTTGTAATTTTTTTAAACTGCGGTAAGCTGACTCATAAATAGATAATGTTCCTAAAGAACAAAAATATCGGAAGTATACATGAAGAAGAGTATGAGGATTTAAAGGACCTTCAGTTAATGGTTGTCCTACGCATATAGATTCATAATTTTTAACTAATAATCTTTCAGAACGTGACGCTATATAGTAATCATAACTTTTAGATGGCACTGTGCTAATTAAAATGAGATTAGAAGTGTATTTTATTGATTTAATAAAACCTTGTCTGGTTGCAAGAAGAGCTTCAGTTTTAGGCTTACGAGCTTCTAAAATATTATCAATTTTTGGTAAACCTTGCACTATATCACCAGTTTTTAGTCGTTCGTAAACTAATTGCCCAAAATTTTCTTGTCCTTTAATATAATCACCAGGGATTTTTCGAATTAAAGCTCCTGTAGAGAAAAAATAAGGTTGACCTAAATGTAAAGCAATTTTATTCCCTTCGACTTGCTCCATTAAACCAGAATTTTTAATAAGTACATTATTATTGAAAAGTTTGTTTACTTTTAAAAATTGGTTTTGTTTATAATTATGAGTAAAACTATCTAAAAAAACCTCTTCGTAATCAGATTTTGTTGTTAATAAGATATTAGACTTTATATTATTCCGTTTTATTTTTACACTGTAAACAAAATTGTCAAATGGAAATATAGTATCAAATGACCCAATAACCGTATAAGGATCAATAAATTGTTTTTCCTCTACAAGCAAATTTAAAGATACATCCGTTTTCTTTATTTCTTTTGGTATCACAGAATCAAAAAGAAAAGTTTGTGAGTAAATTAGATTAACTTGGCCATAAGAATTCTTTTTTTGTGGTCCCTTATACTCAAAGATTAATTCTGTATCATTTGATTGAAGCGAATAATCAATTGTTAATGGGGAATCTACAAATTGTATTGGGTAATCAATTTTAATTTGTTGACCAGATGCAACTTGTAAATTAAAATTTTCTACTAATAGATTGAGAGGTGCAAAACAATTTGATTCAAAAATTTTAACTGAACGCTCATTCGTAAACTCATAACGAGTTATAGGACGAATATATAAATAGGTCTCATTATCAATGTCTTCAAATTCAACATAACTTAAAGCTTTAACTTCAAACTTATTTAATATTAACTCTCCAGGATAATAAACCTGTTCATTAAACTCCTTGGGTAACTTTGGTTTTTTATCCAAAAGATACCTCTGTCCGGGCTTAATACTAATATATTTAATTCGTTTTTCTACTTCAAAATCTATAAAGCCTTCTATATTAGTAAGATAGTTAGGGAAGATTTCTATATCTTTTTTTACATAATCCCCCTTTTTAAATTTGAAATCTTTTTTATTTGAGGTTGTTTGAACTATAGCTTCTGGTATATAAAAAATTGTTGAGCCTGACTTTAATTTATTAGTCGGAGTATTACTTAGCTGCTGACCAAATAAGCTTGGCTTATAAAAATTCGAAATATAAAATTTTCCACCAGTTTTTGTTTTATATTTCTTATTGTGTAAGAAACCGAAAGAAAATAAACGATTATTAAGTAGTTCTGGTTTTAATACTATTTCATGAGTATGAGATAAATAGACTTTACATTTAGTAACTTCAATATTATTTCTCTCTATAAATATCTTGAAATTATTTAACCCATAGGAACAATTTTGGATACTTAGGCTATTTATTTCTTGGGTTGATTTGTTTCTAGATAAATGAATAAAACCACCAACAGTCGTAACCATTTTTGATTGTGCTATAGCTTGGTTTTTATAAATTTTTTCTAATTTTCTTACTCTTAGATTTGTATTAAATGCAATGCTAAAAACTTGACCAGACAAAACCCAAAAAATATAATTTTTTTTACTTCGTTTACTAAAATTTTCATTGACTGACATTTGTGGGAAACCATCTTTTTCCAGAAATATTTCACCTGGTTCTTTTGCACAAATATATTTAATTTCTTTTTCTGCTAAGTTTATTTCTTTTATTTTTGGGGCAGCTTCAAATAATACTTGATTACGTTTAATGTAATTATTATTATTCACAAGAATTATAGTACGAGCTTCAACCCGTATTTTTACTATTTCATTTGCATAATTGATTATTGCTAACCAGGATTGGTTTTCACTTACTACAGCATCTTGGCCATAATTAGTACGGTAAGGGCTAACTTTTAACTCTGGTAAAAAATTTATATAACCAGAACATTGAGCACGTCCTTGGCGAATTAATTCACTTGTGAAAATCCCTCCTGTATGAAAAGTTCTCATGGTTAATTGTGTTCCAGGTTCACCAATAGATTGTGCTGCAATTAAACCAACTGTTTCACCTAACTCTACTAAAGTACCTAGTGCTAAATTCCAGCCATAACACTGTTGACAAACTGCTCTTCTACATTCGCAGGTTAGTGGAGACCTAATTAATACTTTAATAATTTTGAATTTAATTAATTCATCAATAAGAGTTGACGTTATTTGTTGGTTTCTTAAAGCAATAATTTCTGTACTTCCTGGTTTAAAGATTGTAGAAGCTAGAACACGACCGTTAAGAAGTTCTTTAAGTGATAAAAACCCCTTTTCATCTTTTTCTACATCTTCTTCTAAAAAAATACCTCGCTCTGTCTTACAATCTAATTCACTGATTATAATACTTTGAGCAACTTCAACAAGTCTTCTTGTAAGATAACCCGAATCCGCGGTTTTAATTGCTGTGTCAACTAACCCTTTCCGAGCACCATAAGAGGAAATAATATAATCTGTGATTGATAGACCTTCTCGGAAATTTGCTCCAATAGCTCGATCAATAATTTTACCATTTGGGTCTGACATTAAGCCTCTCATACCAACTAATTGTCGAACTTGTGCAATGTTACCCCGTGCACCAGAAAAAGCCATAATATATACGGAATTTAAAGGGTCATTCTTTTTAAAAAATTCTATTAATCGATCTTTTAATTCTTCACTCGTACTATTCCAAATATAGATAATCCTCTGGAAGCGTTCTACTTCTGTAATCTCACCATTATTTGCTTGTGATTCAGCTAAAAAAACATCATTAGATGCAATCTCCATTAGAGCAGTTTTAGCAGGTGATATTTTTAAATCTTCAATACTTATAGAAATACCAGATTTTGTAGCGTATTCAAACCCTATTTCTTTTAATTGATCAACAAAATAGGCAGCTTTTCTCTGACCATAATTTTTAAATGCCCATTCAATAATTTTTTTTAACTCTTTTTTATTGATTATGTTATTAGAAAATATTTTTGATTGCTTTAACATTTTATTATACCTCCTATTTATTTAATATATCATTAATGCACTGGTTAAAAATAATACGACCAGGTGTAGTTCGAATATATTGGACTAATAATTGCCCGTCTTTTGTCTCTTTACGTTGTAAATTATTATAAATATGAAGAGTCTGGTTATTAGTTAGAACAATAGTCTTTAAAAATTTTAATTCAGTATCTAAGGTAATATCCTTTGGGCACCTAACCCAAATAGAAGAATGCAGTTGTAGTTGTTTTTGCTTATATGCTGAAATTACTTCATTAAAATTAGAGAAATAATTAGTTGAACCTTTTAACCCCATTCTATTTTGTGCGGTTAAGTAATAAAAGCCCAAAACCATATCTTGTGATGGTTGAATATTTGGCTCACCAGTAGAGGGAGATAAAAAATTATTAGGAGCTAAAAGACATAATCTTGTTTCCAATTGGGATTCAAAAGACAGTGGGATATGTACTGCCATTTGATCACCATCAAAATCTGCATTAAAAGCTGGGCAAACAAGAGGATGTAACTGAATAGCTCTTCCCCTAACTAATACGGGATCAAAAGCTTGTACACCTAAACGATGAAGAGTAGGTGCACGGTTTAAAATAATAGGATGTTTTCTTAATATTTCTTCTGTTAAATACCAAATAAAAGATTGATTACTATAAATAATCTTTTTAGCCTTTTTTATTGAATGAGATAAACCCTGTGAAAGTAATTTATAAATGATGAATGGCAAAAATAACTCGATTGCCATTTCATAGGGTAACCCACATTGGTTTAACTCCAATTGAGGACCTACAATAATAACAGAACGACCAGAATAGTCTACCCGTTTCCCTAATAAGTTTTGACGGAATCGTCCTTGTTTACCTTCAATAATATCAGCTAATGATTTTAATGGACGTTTATTTGCATCTAATACTTTTGAACCTCGTTTACCATTATCAATCAATGTATCTACAGCCTCTTGAATCATTCGTTTTTCAGTTAGAATAACAACACTAGGTGCGTGTACTGACAATAAACGTTTTAATCTTTTATTTCTAATAATGATTTTTCGATAAAGTTCATTTAGATCTGAAGTCGCAAACCTTCCATTATCTAATTTTACCATTGGTCTAATACCAGGTGGGAGAACAGGAAGAAAATGTAACACCATCCATTCTGGTCTTGTATTAGTCGTTAAAAAATTTTCAAATATACGAATCCTTTTAATTGCATCCTCTACTGCTTTTGTGACATTAGAACAAAACATTATGTTACGATTACTTGCAATTTCTGCCTTTAAATCAATTCGTTTTAACCTATCGTATAAAATTTCTGCACCTTGACGTTTTTTTCCATAAACAAAGCCCTCACCTTCTGTATCATAAAAAAAATCATCATATTTTGAAACATCCTGATCTTGCTCAGGCTCCTTACCATTATAAACAACACCTTCAAGTTTAGTTATTGAAGAATCTAAAATAGTGGATAAAAAGCTAGGTGACCCTTTTAAGTACCAAATATGCACAACTGGTGATAATAAATTAATATATCCCATTCTGTGTCGACGTACTCGAGATTCTGTCAACTCTACACCACAAATTTCACAAATTAACGTCTCTGGTTCTTTGTGTTTATAACGACCACAAGTACATTCCCAATTTTTGATGGGACCAAAAATTTTTTCACAAAACAACCCACCTTTTTCAGGCTTATGAGTTCGATAATTAATCGTTTCAGGTTCAGTAACTTCACCAACTATCTCTCCGTTAGGTAAAATTTTTTCAGCCCACTCTTTAATACGTTCGGGTGAAGCTAAATTAATTTTAACATACTCAAATTGTTGTTTCATGTTTTTCATAATTTCATAATTTTATACAAATAAATATTTTTATAACTTTGAAATAAACTCAATCTTTAGAGTAATTTTGATTTTACAAGAGTTAATAGGTTAACTTTATAAGATGCCATTTCCCCATTATCTAATTTACCAATTTGGTGAGTCGTAATATCTAACCCCAAAGCATTTAATTCTCTTAGTAATACTTTAAAAGATTCAGGAACACCTGGTTCGGGTATTGGGTGACCTTTAATAATGGCGTTAAACACTTCATGTCGTCCGTTGATATCATCAGATTTTATAGTTAGTAATTCTTGTAATGTGTACGCTACACCAAAGGCTTCTAAAGCCCAAACTTCCATTTCCCCAAACCTTTGCCCACCATGTTTTGATTTACCTCCTAATGGTTGTTGAGTTACTAAGGAATAAGAACCAGTTGAACGTGCATGCATTTTTTTATCAACTAAATGAATAAGCTTTAAAATATAAGGCTTTCCAACAAGAATAGAATTATCAAAAATTTCACCAGTTCTTCCATCTGTTAATAATATTTTACCAGGAGAAGACTTATTAAAAAGCCAAGATTTATTTGTTTTTTTAGAAGCTTTTTTTAAAGTCTTATTTATTAATATTCTTGAAGCATTTGGTCTGTACATTTCATCAAATGGAATCACTTTAAATCTACGGTTTAAGTAATCTCCAGCAAAACCAAGTAGACATTCGAAAATTTGACCTACATTCATTCGTGAAGGAACACCTAAAGGATTTAAAATAACATCTACTACTGTACCATCAGGTAAAAATGGCATGTCATGTATTGGAATTATTTTTGAAATAACACCCTTATTTCCATGTCGCCCAGAGATTTTATCACCAATTCGAATTTTTTTAATTTGCGCTATAGAAATACAAACCCATTCGTATACACCAGAAGCTAAATTATCCCCTTTTTCACGTGAAGCTGTTTGTATTTCAATAACTCGACCTGAAATACCATTTGGTACTCTTAAAGAAGTATCTTCTGGTTCTGGTGATTTGATATTGAATATTGCCCTTAATAATTTACTCTCTGGTAATTCTTCATCTTCTACTATAGGGGTAATCTTACCAACTAAAATATCACCAGCATTAACAAATGTTCCTTTTTTTATTATACCATTTGTATCTAAATTACATACAGCATCCACATCAATGTTAGGGATGGCGGTTGTTATTTCTTCTACACTTGCGCTATCATCTACAAGCTGTAGTTCATATTTTTCTATATGGATTGAAGTAAAAAGGTCCTCTTGAACTAACCTTTCACTAACTAGAATAGCATCTTCGTAATTATAACCTTCCCAAGGCATATAAGCAACCGTTAAATTTTGACCTAATGCAAGTTCTCCTCCATCAGTCCCAGGCCCATCGGCAATAATTTGACCTGGTTTTACAATTTCACCAGTCCAAATTAATGGTTTTTGATTAATTATAGTTTCTTGGTTTGAACGACGGTATTTGTCTAAAAAATAAACTTTAGAACTTCCAATATTTTTATTGTCAAGTATTATAATACGATCTGCTGAAACGGAATCTACAATTCCATTTAATAAGTTTATAATAACTACTTGTGAATCTGCTGCTATTTGGTGTTCAATACCTGTACCAATTATAGGTTTTTTTGGGTACAATAAAGGAACAGCTTGTCTTTGCATATTCGAACCCATTAATGCACGGTTAGCATCATCGTGTTCTAAAAATGGTATTAGAGAAGCACCTATTGCTATAATTTGTATAGGAGAGACCGCTATAAAATCAACACTAACGGAATCAACAATTATAAATTCATTATAAAAACGTACAGGAACTGAAGTAGTTTGGAAAAACTCATCTTTTGTTAATAAAACATCCCCAGATGCAACTTTATAAATAGTTTCTTGTTCCGCAGTTAAATAAATTGGGCCTAATTTTCTTAATACTTTTCCTTTATAGACACGGAAAAAAGGAGTTGTTATAAAACCATAATGATTAATTTTCGCATGTGTTGCCAACGACGCAATTAAACCGGCTTTTTGTCCTTCAGGTGTTTCAATTGGACACAAACGTCCATATTGTGTTGGGTGAATATCTCTTGCTGCGAAGCTGACATGTTCACTATTTAAACCTCCGGGACCTAAGGAACTAATCCGACGTTTATGTGTAAGTTGTGCTAGAGCATTTATTTCATCAAAATATTGTGATAAAGGACTTAAGCCAAAAAATTCTCTTATGACAGAAGTTAAAACCTTTGCATTCACTAAATCATTTGGCATCAAAGTTTCTTCTAGTGGTATGTCTTCCTCAAAATTTTGGTTAACTTTCCCTTTATTGGCTTTAATTTTTATATCCTTAGACTTTTTGTCCGTAGTACCCCTTTTTACTTTTTTAACCCTGAACATATCAGGTGTTAATTTTTCATCGGTAGTGATTTTTTTTCTTAATCGATTAAGAGCTACACGTACTTGTAATTGTAAAAGTTCACCTACGGAACGTACTCTTCTGTTTTCTAAATTATCTATATCATCAAGTTTTTCATTATAAGAACTAATATGAATTAGCTTATCAATAGCTTTTAGAATATCTAAAGAAGTTAAAACCCTTATATTTAGTGGTAAACTAATCCCTAATTTTTTATTAAGTTTGATACGACCTACTTCACCAAGGTCATATAAATTTTTATTTAAAAGGCGTTCAGTTATAAGTTCACGTATTCTAAAAACTGACATTAGCATACTTTTATTATAACTTCCAAAAGTAGCCTTATGAAACATTTTGTCATAAATAACTGAATTCAAAGATTTAACACTTTTTCTTAAAAACTCATAGTTTTGCACTGTTTGATAAATTTCATGTTCTTCTAACGAAAAGCCAACTAGAAACCAATTTATAGGGATTTTATATTGCTTATCAAATTTAACCCAAATTAAATTATATTCTAATTCAAAAGTTAACCAAGAACCATGCTTTGAAATAATTGTTCCTTCATAAAAAACTTTTTTCTCTTTCTGGATACGTTTATAATAAATACCAGGGCTTCTAATAATTTGACTAACAATTACCCTCTCGCAGCCATTAAATATAAAAGTACCTTTCTCAGTCATAAGAGGTATTTCACCAAAAAATACTCTTTCTTTCGGTGAGAAATCTTCTGATTGTACTGAACCATTTTTCACCGTTTCGTTTTTTTTCAGCGACATTAGAACATAAACTCTTAAGTTATAATTCCCTTTTTTCTTTAGAGCATTTAAAATAGCAAAGCTGGGGTAATAAATTTTATATTCTTGCCCATAAATTATTAGTTCAATGCCACTTCTTTTATTTAATATTGAAGGGCAATTGGTTAACTCTTCAGGTAATCCTTCTGTTAAAAACCAACAAAAACTTATCCGTTGAACTTCTGATAAATCTGGGAGAATTATCGGGAATTTTTGCTTTCTATTCTCTAAAATATCTTTCATAATATATCTAAGTTATATATATATATATATTTTATATCTAAACGGGATATTGAAAACAAATGAAAATTAAAATATTAGTTTAATGTAGGGAAAGTTTTTTTAAACAAATTTGTTTTTTTTCTAATAGCGGTATTCTTATGAATAATTTTTTTTTTTACTGCCTTGTCAATCTGACTTACAACTGATGAAAAAGAAGCTCTAAGCAAAGCCGTATAATCAGACTTCTCTTCTCCTACGCTAGATGCTTGCTCACTAGAAGTTTTAATAAGGCTTAAATGGTTTTTTTCATGACTTTTTATAAGAGATTTATACGAATTGTTTTGGATACGATTTCTTTTATTAATTTTTATACGTTTTTTCGACGATTTGTTATTTGCCATTTTTTGTTATCCTTAATAAAAATAATATAATAATGTATAACACTATTATATACTAATATATTATTTTTAAGCAAGTTGTATGTAAAATTAAATATTTAGTTATTAGAAACATTAAATTAAAGGAGAGAGTCGGATTCGAACCCACGGAACGCGTAAACGTTCATCTGATTTCAAATCAGACGCAATCGACCATCTCTGCCATCTCTCCTATCGATTATGATAATAAATTAATAAATAGAGCATAATTATATGCTCTATTTAAAATATAAGTTTTTACCTATTCATACTTACAAGTCTATAAGAGAAGTTACTAGTTCGTCAAGTTAAGCTAAGATAGATTAAATATTTAGAAAAACTTTTAGAATAAAAAAACACTAATATCTTTGCTATGATTATATAAAACCCTGATATTATAAGATCCTGTTTCTTATTTCCATTTTATAGAAGCTGGGTTAGGGTTTTTTCCGATAGAGAAATCTCTTTTCCCTACTGGAGTTCGACCTTCATTTGATGTTTCAGGAAAAACACCATCTTTTGGATGTAGAAATTGTATTTCTCCACCTGGGAAAATTCTATAAATTTTGTAATCTTTTATTTTTAATTTTCGTAATTGAGTACCTAAAGCAAGGCATTGTTCTTTACGAGCAAGATATAAAAGGTTTTGGCCTAAAAGCATTAATGCTGTACCAGCAGTTGGCATTTCAAACAGCTGTTCTGTAGTAGAGTTCCAAGTAATAACATATTTCTCTTCATATTCTGCTGAACGTAACCAACCACCAGTACTACCACCGAAAACAGGCATATATTTACTAGGATAAAGTGACATAATTATACGAATCTAAAATTAAATCTGAAAATTTAATAAGTTTATATAAATTCTAGCGGAGGCCGGATTTGAACCTGCGACTTTCGGGTTATGAGCCCAACGAGCTACCAAACTGCTCCACTCCGCAAAAAGTATAATTAACTCTAATATTTAGAGCTAATTAAGTATTATTATTCGGGACGGCAGGATTTGAACCTGCGGCACCCTGCTCCCAAAGCAGATACGCTACCAAACTGCGCTACGTCCCGTAATGGATTGATATACCATTACAGCATATCAATACTAGGTTATTTATGTCAAGAAGATTATATTAATAAAAATTTAAGCTGCAGCTTCTTTAGCAGCATACATAATTTCTAGGGTTATAGTTTCCATTTTTTGTTCTTGAGCAAATTTTTCGGTGTTTCGTTTAATCTTACCTCTAATAAATCCTGGGATTTTTGTTAATTCAGCCTGTGATTCTAAATTCCATTTTATTTCTGAGTCTTGTGAAGTTACAGATAACCCTGCACTCAAAACTTCTTTTGTATCATGACCACCAAAAATTTCTAATAGATGATCTTCCATGCCTAATGTGAAAGAATTATAGATCAAGTCTGCAATTTGGTTTGCCCCTTCATAGCCAAGAAATGGTCTATAACTTAAAGGGAAGTTTTGGATATGAACCGGTGCTGATATAACACCACATGGAATATTTAGACGTTTAGCAACATGTCTTTCCATTTGAGTACCAAAAATTACTGCTGGTTCAACTTTAGCTATTAAATCACCAATTAAATTATGATCATCTGTTATAACAATTTCATCACATAAATCACCTACTTCTTTTTCAAACCAAGACTTATCATACTTACAATAAGTACCAGCCCAAACAACATTGATACCCATTTCCTTTGTTAAAATTTTAGTCATAGCTGCTGCATGAGTAGAATCACCAAATACTATTGCTTTTTTCCCTGTTAAATTTTGGCAATCTATAGATCGCGAAAACCAAGCTGATTGAGAAACAAAACGAGTTTGTATATCAATATATTTTTCAAAATTAACATCTGCATTATTATCATTTAGAATATATTGGATTTTTCTAATGCAATTAGCTGTTTCAACTACTCCCATAGGAGTGGTATCAATAAAAGGCATATCAAATTCATCTTTTAAATATTCTGCTGTCAGTAGACCAATTTCTCTATAAGGAACTATATTAAACCAAGCTTTAGGTAAGTTTTTTAATTCTTGTACCGAAGCCCCTTCTGGTATAATACTATTAATTTTTATATTTAAATCAGACATTAAGCGTTTTAATTCAGCAATATCATGTTGGTTATGAAAAGCTAAATTGAAGGAGCCAATAATATTCACTGAAGGCTCTATTGTTTTAGTTGTGTCTAGTTGTTTAGTTTTTTGTGCCTTTTTTATATAAAATTGTACAATTTGCTCCAAAGTACGATCTGCAGCTTGCATTTCATTTACTCTATAATGATTAACATCCGCTAATAAAACATCAGCTTGTGTCTCAATTGAAGCACGGTTAACAAAATTTTGTAAATCTTCTTGTAAAATACTTGAAGTACACGTAGGAGTTAAAACAACTAAATCTGGTTTTTCTTCCTTATCCTTTCTACTAATATTATTAACAACTTTTTCTTGTGAACCCCTTGCTAAAACATGTCTGTCAACAACACTTGCTGTTACAGCAGTGAAATCACGTTTTCTTTCTAGCATTGATCGCATAACATTAAAATAATCGTCACCTAAAGGGGCATGCATAATAGCGTGGACATTTTTAAAAGAACTTGCAATCCTAAGAGTACCAATATGAGCAGGACCTGCGTACATCCAATAAGCTAATTTCATAAGATATTATATTAGTTTAAATAAATATTTTAGAGTGTTCAATAGAAACACCCTCTAGGGAAAATAGGATTATAATACATTTTTTCAAATAAAGAACACCTTTTCAAAATACACTCAATATAAAGTTAAAATAACTGAATTTTTTTCTAGATAATAAAATGTATTTTTAAAAATTTGTTCGTGCATGCAAACTATAATATCATAGACTGTTAGGGTCGATGCCCGAGTGGTTAAAGGGGGCGGATTGTAAATCCGCTGGTTTTCCTACGTTGGTTCAAATCCAACTCGGCCTATTAAAATTTTTGATTTAATCAAAATTTATTGATCTTACCACCTAAATAATAAACTACTAAAGTTATTTTTTAGGTTTTTTTGGCGCTTGATCTTTTCTAATCCTATCCCACCAAATAAAATCAGGACCATCTCGACCTAAATGTACTTCAATTGCTTCACGCATAAAGGTGTTGCCTTCATACTTACCAAAAAGAGCTCTTAAAAAACAAGGTATAAATATAACAACCCAAGCAAGAAAAGCTAATAATGCTGCTTCTGACTTGTCTGCTGGGTTTTTAACAAATACATTTGTAAAATTAATAAATAGTTCATGGAAAATTCCTTGGAACGAGATAATTATTATACCATACATAATATTGAACCTAACAAATCTATCCTCTGGTATTTTATAACGTACTAAAACACCATATCCTACTAATAGATAAATAAAAGACAAAAATGGCACTTTTTGTATAATATTTACTGATTCTGCTATATAATTTGGTAAAAAAATCCTTACAAGAAAAGGATGAGTTTCAGCAATTAAAGGCATATGTGTATTTACTACATCTAAATAAGGTACATAGTAGGCTAAAACTGAAAGAACTCTTTGACAAACTAAACCATTAAAGGCTAAAAACCATTTTCTAGGTTTATTAAAATTAAATTTTTGTTCTAGCACAAAACCTAGTACCAAAAATAAAATAAAAATAAAGATTTCAACCCAATAGACACCGAAAAACAATTCTAGTACATTTCCTCTAAGATGATCAAACATCTTTTAGACCTCACTATTTTAATATGCTATAACTTAAAAAATCGATAAAACACAGAATTATATTTTACCTTGCAGTTAATAATACAGGTATTTTGTATAAATGTCCAGTTGCGATTGATTAGTTAAAAAAAAGATTGCTTAAATTTTAAAAACTCAAGGTTAAATTTAACTTTTGCACGATTTGTTTTACCACCAGCGATAACTTTTGTCGGGAAATACAATAACCAAAATTCCGAAAAAGAAATATAACTGATTAAACTACTTACCATTAAAAATAAAAAACCAAAATAAATTAATTTAATACCTGGGTCGGATTTAATCTGGATACCTGTCGAAGAAATTATATCAGTAAAATTAAAACTTATTAAATCGGTATTATAAATAGTATCACCTATATTAGTAGTTTTTATAAATTTCCCATCATTATCATATAAACTAATTTGCCCTCGATGATCTTTAATAAGTACAATAAAACTTTTTGTATCTTGCTTTGTGTTAGGTAAAGAGCTAATCCAAATTTTTTGGTTCGAAGTATTGATTTTTGATATAGGTAGTTGAAGACTTATACTAGAATTATCGTTCTTAATATACTTTAATCTTAGACCTAATATTCCCCAATCGGTTTGATATATTATTAAATCACTTAATAATAATGGGTTATTTACAGAAATAGTTTTTCTTTGTGTTTCACCACCACGACCATTTAAAACGGAAACATCTGTATAAAATTGTTTGATTGAACCAGTAGAAGTATATGTTGACCAAAAGTCGTTAATTCGAAAAGTTTTTTGAGGTATTGAAGAAAAAAAACCATTTTTTATAACATTTTGGATATGAAACACTTCAGTTTTAGGTATTAATTCTTGGGAGTTAAATCCTTTTAAGGCCCCTAATGTACTTCCTAGTAATACACAGATAATACTTAAATGTACAATAATAGGACCAACTCTACTTATCAACCCCTTATAAGCATAGAAACTATTCGATTGCTGGAAAAGTGAATACTCTTTTTTTAATAACACATAGCTCAAATGACTTGGGAAGACTTTAATTGACTTTATTTTAAAGTTTAACTTATTATATTGGTTTACTTGTTTATAAAAATAATATCTTCGAGAAAATTTTAAAGTTGGCAACTGCTGGAGAACTGTACAGCAAGCTAAAGACAGCCCTAAAAGACTAAGCAATAGTAAAAACCACCACGTACTATAAATATTATCAAAACCGAAAAAAAGAAGGATTTTCCAAAATGGAATACTAAAAATCAATGTTGGGTAATTGTTTTGATAAAATGGAATTTCTTTACTTTGTTCAATAATAGAACCAATACTAGTTAATATTGCAATGGCTAACAATATTATTATAGCTAATTTTAAATTAGCCAAATATTTAAAAACACGTTTAATCATATATAAATAATTAATAATAGGATTTTAGATTAACAAACTTTAATAAAGGCTTTTAAGCAACACGAATTTTTCCTGATGCTGCCCAATTCTGTATTAACTCTGTACGTAAAGGGTCAATGTCAAGAATTGGTATAGTTTCTTTGATAGCTACCAAAATATCATTAGTTGTAAATTCTCGCTGTTCACTGAATGCGACATACATCGCATCAATAATAGTTTGTTCAATTTCTGCTCCAGAAAATTTACGGGCACGTTTACTTAACTTTTTACTATCATAAGTTTGCCAAGTCTCTGGTCGAAAACGTCTTAGATGAACTTCATAAATCAGTTTTCTTTCATCAACTGTTGGTATGCCAAGAAAAAAGATTTCATCAAAGCGACCTTTTCTTAATATTTCTACAGGCAAAGAATAAATATCATTAGCTGTAGCAATAACAAAAACAGGAAGAGTTTTTTCTCCTAGCCAAGTAACAAATGTTGCTAAAACACGCGTTGTTGTTCCGCTATCAAAATTTTGTTCAGAATCACTAAAAGCTTTATCAATTTCATCAACCCACAACACACAAGGGGCTAATGATTCAGCAATAGCGATCATTTCACGAACTCTAGATTCTGATTCTCCTACAACCCCAGCAAATAATCTCCCAACATCCAAACGTAAAAGTGGCAATTTCCATTCATAAGCAACAGACTTTGCTATCAGACTTTTACCACTTCCTTGCATCCCAATTATTAACACCCCTTTTGGTGTTACTAAACCATAATTTAATGCCTGTTCAGAAAATATTTCAGTTCTTGCATTTAACCATTTTTTTAAATTATAGGCTCCACCAACATCTTTTAATTTGCTTTTAACTGACCAAAACTCTAGAAGCTCAGTTTGACTAATCACTTGACGTTTTTCTCTTAAAATTATCGGGATTGCATTCTGGTCTATTTGTTTATAAATAACAATTGCTTTTCCCAAAACTCTTCTAATTTTCTCTAGAGATAAACCTTGACAAGCCTGAATAACTTTTTCTAATATCCGTTGAGATAAATTTCCTTCAACAGTTAAATTTTTATTCAAACGTGTTAATTCTGTTTTAATTTCTTTAGGTGTTGGTAAATTAAATTTTATAATTGTGATATGATCTTTAAGATCATTTGGTATTTGAACTTCAGAATCAACGATAATAATAGTCTTGGGTTGAATTTTTAACAATTGTAAGATGTTGCGTAATTTTCTAGAAATTGTTAAGTCTTTTAAAAATCTCTTAAAATCTTTCAAAATAAAAATACTTGGAGTCCTTGAATTTATTTTTTCAATAAATTCTATAGCTTCCAATGGATTTCTTTTACCAAATTCTTTTTTTATGGGATTTAGTTTATAACCTTCGATAAAATCCCAAACATATAGATTGCTATAACTTTTATTAATAATAGCATTACGAATAGTATATTCTAATCGGTCTTCCTCAATGGTTATAACATAAATTATAGGGTAACGGGCTTTTAATAAAATTAAAAGTTCTTCTTGAAAAGTCATAATAAAATATTTTTAATTTATATAAATTAATTTTCTATAAATCTATTGTCTAAATACTTAAATTTTTTCTTTTTTTTCTTCTACGGTTGTTTATTACTTTGCAACCTTGCTTAGTTTTCATTCGAGCACGAAAACCAGAAACAGCAATAACTTTTCTATTCGTTCCACCTAATGTTCTTTTTGTCATAATATTTTATTATATATTTTATTATAAATACTAAATGATGAAAGTATAATAACATAAATTAAAGAATTTGTACATGTATTTTCTCTTAATTTATATCCGTTAATATAATGTTGGAAATAAAAATTTCAAATATAATTGAATCCCTACAGTCTTTAAGAGTAAGATTTAAAAGACTTGTAGCCCTTTCATCATATTGAAGAAAAGGATCTTTTTGTGCATACGCTTCCCAACTAATAGCATCAAGTAAAAAATTCATGTTTTCTAAATGCTTAAACCAAAAAAAATCAATATATTTAAAAAATATAAGTTGGTTATATCTATCTAGTACACGTGAATCTGTTGAGCAAGAATAACGAAATTCTTTACAAGCATAACTTGCCCACAATTGCTCATAAAGGAATTTTTTTAATTTGGATAACTTATCCAAATTGTTATATATCATACCATTTGAAATAGATAAACGATTTAATAATCTAAGAATTTTTTTTGATAAAATAATATCTTTTCCCTCACGAGTCTGTGAGTCTAGGTAATCTATAAAATCATCAAGGAATCCTTCACTAAATTCCATAACTAAATCCCGCATAATAGTAGTAGAAAGAACTTTTTCACGTAAATAGTAAATAACTTTTCTTTGCTTATCTAAAACTTGGTCATATTTATTTAAGGTTTTGCGCTGATCATAATAAAACCCTTCCACTTTTTGTTGAGCAGAATTTAAAGAATCTGATAGAAATTTAGAATCTAAAATTTCACTTTCAATTTTTAACTTTTGCATTGTTTCTTGTATTTTATCACCACCAAAAACCCGAATTAATGGATCATTTAAGCTTAAAAAAAATCTCGAGCTTCCAGGATTACCTTGTCTTCCTGCACGACCCCTTAATTGGTTATCAATTCTCCTTGATTCATGACGTTCAGTACCTATAACATAGAGCCCACCTAACGATTTTACAATTTCAGATTCTTCTTTTTGTTTTTCTTTGTATTTACTTAGCAGTTGACTATGTAGATTAAAAATAAAATTTTCCAAAAGATTTAATTGCTTATTTGAAACTTCTAGAGATGCTAATAGTGTATCTAAATTTTTTTGTAAATAAGTAACTAATTTAGGACTTTTCTTTAAAGCTCTTTTTAATTTTCTTAAATCAATGCCAGGAACAAAGAATTTTTTTTTACCTAATAACCTTTTTAATATAAAACGAGTAGATTCTAATGCTTTAAATTCAGGATTACCACCTAATAAGATATCAGTTCCTCTGCCTGCCATATTTGTTGCAATAGTAATAGAATTCAAACACCCAGCTTGCGCTACAATTTTGGATTCTTTGCTTACATTCTCTGGTTTTGCATTTAATAATTGGTGAGGCACCCTATAAGTATTTAATAATTGAGAAAGTATTTCTGAATTTTGAATAGTTGTTGTACCAACTAGAACAGGTCGGCCTGTAGAATACATTTTTAAGCATTCTTGAGCAATAGCCCTCCATTTACTTATTTCATCAATAAAAATAAAATCCGAATCATCTTTACGCTTCATTTTTTCATATGTAGGTAATATAGAAACCGGTAAATCATAAATATTTTCAAATTCTAATTCCTCAGTTTTAGCCGTACCTGTCATACCAGATATTTTTGGATATAGTCGGAAAAAATTTTGATAAGTTATCGAGGCTAAAGTTTCGCTTCCTCTTAAATTTTGAATATTTTCTTTTGCTTCAATGGATTGGTGTAAACCATCACCCCATTTTCTACCTTCCATTATTCTACCTGTGAACTCATCAATAATAACAATTTGGTTATCCTTTAAAATATAATGAATATCGCGGAAAAAAAGGTATCTAGCTTTTAAAGAATTTAAAATATAAGGGATCCATGGATCTTGGATACTGTACAAATTATCAACTTTTAATAAAATTTTAGTACGTTTTAACCCCTGTTCTGTTAAACTTATTTTTTTTGCCTTTTCATCAATTTCAAAATGCTTTTTATCTTCCAAATACTTAGAAGCTTCATTGGCTTTAAAATATTTTTCTACCAATAAGTCTGAATCACGAGATATAATTAAAGGGGTCCTCGCTTCGTCAATCAAAATAGAATCAACCTCATCGATAATACAAAAGTTGAAAGGTCTTTGTACTAACTCTTTTTTATCAGTTACCATATTATCTTTTAAGAAATCGAAGACTAAATCAACATTCGTTACATATGTTATGTCGCGAGAATAATTTATTTTACGGTCTGCTATTGTCATATCCGATTGTATAAGACCAACCCCCAAGCCTAATAATCGGTGTATTTGACCCATCCATTCTGCGTCACGTTTTGCTAAATAATCATTTATAGTTACTATATGAACACCTTTACCTGCTAAAGAATTGGCTAATGCGGGTGAGGTTGAAACTAAAGTTTTACCTTCACCAGTTTTCATTTCCGCAATCTTACCATCGTTTAAAACTAACCCTCCTAATAGTTGTACATCGTAATGTCTTAAATCAATTGTTCTTTTAGAGGCTTCTCTAGTTAAGGCAAAACTTTCCGCTAATGTTTTTTTATCTAAACTATCTTCTTTGGAAGTAAAATATTTTAATTTGGAAGTTCTACTTTTTAACTCATTATCACTTAAAGATATTAATTCTTTTTCAAGATCATTAATATAATTTAAGGTTGGTCGATACTCATCCCAAATACTATTGATTCGAGGAAATAATTTTATCATCTGTTATTAAATTTGTTTAAATTAAAAGCTTTTAGGGAAAATAAAATTATCTTTTAAGTGGTTTATATAAATTAAAAATTGAATGATCAGGATATTAACCTGAACTCTCTTTTTAAATAGACCTAGTAATTTACAGGATTAATAATTGATTCTTTAATACTTCGTAGTTAAGCCTGCCATAAAAAAATTTAGTTAAAGCTTAAAATATAGCTTTTAATAATTATTGTTTGTTTTTCATGATTATTTTTGTTTAGGGCTTCCCTCTACTTTAAAATTAGAAGCTAATGGGCTTGTAATATCACCTGTTGGTGCAGTAAAGCTTCCCATTGCTACATTATTAAGTCTTAATTTTAACCAAGTAATAAAAGTTTTATCTACAGAAACAATCGCTGAACATTCATTAGCTATTCTAGCTTGTCTTAATTTTGTTTGTAAATCAGTTAATTGGACAGATTCTAAAAATTTTGGTGATTGTACTAACCAAAAGTCTATATTTTTTTTAACTCTTCGATAATGTTGCACTCGCTCGCGTAAAATTTCTTCAACAGGTTCAGTAACTAATAAAAATTCACTACTTGCAACAATAAAATAATAAGTTGTTAAAGGTTTAGGAATATTCACTAACGTCTCCTTCCTTACGGATCTAAAATGATTAAAAAATCGTGGAACTAATTCTTTTTTAAACTTTGATTATTATAAATTTTTTTATCTCTTAATTTCAAAGTAGTTTACCATACCAACCCTGATATTCTCATTTTAAAAACTAATAAATTTCAATGATAAACCACGCACCTCTACCAACCTAACTAAAGGGCTTTATAATTATTTTTTGCTTAAATTTAAAAAATTTGACCCTTTTAAAGGAGAACTTGATTGTGCAAACTTATATGAACTCATTTGTCCTGCTAAATAAGCTTGTCTACCTGCTTGTACAGCAAGGTTCATAGCTGTAGCCATAACCATAGAATTTTTTGCTTGTGCTATTGCAGTATTAATAAGAACAGCTTCAGCACCTAATTCCATAGCAAGTGCTGCTTCACTCGGAGACCCAATCCCTGCGTCTATAATCACTGGTATCTTAGAATTTTCAATAATAATTTGAATATTGTTTATACTTTGAATACCTTGTCCTGAACCGATAGGTGAACCTAAAGGCATAATAGTAGAGCACCCAATATCCTCAAGATGTTTTGCTAACATTGGGTCAGTATTTGTATAGGGTAATACAATAAAACCCTTTTTAACTAAAAATTCTGCTGCTTTTAATGTACCTATTGGGTCAGGGAAAAGATATTTAGGATCAGAGATCACTTCTAGCTTAATAAAATTATTTTCTTTTTGCCCAATCCTTTTAGATAATTCGCGGCCTAAAAATGCTAATCGAATAGCTTCTTCAGCTGTTTTTGCACCAGCAGTATTTGGTAATAACCATAATTTTTTCCAGTCAATCGCTGTTATTAAATTATCATTTTTAGAAATATTTAATAAGTTAAGTCTTCTGATAGCAACTGTGACCATTTCACTTTCACTTTTTGCTAAACATTCTACCATCTCTTTTAAACTTCTATATTTCCCAGTCCCAACAATAAGGCGAGAATTAAAAACTTTGCCTCCAATAGTTAATTGGTCTTGTTTTAACATAATTTGATTTGGTTTGATTAGTACTATTATTATACCTTAATTTTTAGTATTTTAGTAAATTTTTTTCTAAGGTTAATTAACTCATTAAATATATACTTACATTCTCATATGAATTTGTGCATTTAGAAGCGAGTGACGCGATTCGAACGCGCGACATCAACCTTGGCAAGGTTGCGCTCTACCACTGAGCTACACTCGCAAATTAAATATTAAGAAGTCTCTAATACATACTATAGCATAATAACTATTTTGTGTTGCTCAAACCGAAAAGATTTCGAATAAGACATTATATAAAGTAACGTACCAACCTTATTTATAAATAAGGTTGGTACGTTACTTTATATAATGTCTTATTCGAAATCTTTTCGGTTTGGGTTTCTTGATGGATCGTTAGATAAAAACCCAAATATAAACAGTGAACTAAAACCAGTAACAATGGCATAAACTAATAGTTTTAAAAAATATAAACTAAGCATAAGAATCCTCCGATAAAATTATTTATTAATAATTATATATCAATTAGTAAGTATTAAGCAATTAAATTTACATATATGAACTTACTATAGAAATACTAATCGTCAGTAAAATCAGTATCGATAACTGTTTCATCAGAATTCGTTTGTGATTCATCCTTCACTTCTGGATTAGCTGAACTAGCAATATCTTCTCCAATAGTTTGGGAAATTTTTTGTAACTCTTCAAGTTTATTTTTCAGATCTTCATTATCAAACTCTTCGTTTTGTAATATATCTCGAATTCCCTTAATCCCTTCTAAAAGAAGTTCTTTTTTCTCTAAAGATATTTTATCTTCGTATTCTTTTAATTGTTTCTCATTTTGATAACAAACTAAATCAGCCTGATTTTTCAAGTCGATTTTCTCTTTTTTCTCTTTATCTATTTTAGATGATTCTTCCGCATTTTTTATCATTTTTTCAACTTCATCTTTATCTAAAGTTGATGCATTCTGGATGTTAATACGTTGTGTTTTGCCAGTTCCTTTATCCTTAGCAGTTACAGATAAAATACCGCTTGCGTTAATATCAAAAGTAACTTCAATTTGTGGAACCCCTCTAGAAGCTAATGGTATTCCTTCTAGTCTAAAATTACCTAAACTTTTATTATCTTTAGCTAATTTACGTTCTCCTTGTAAAACTTCAATATCAACACTTTCTTGATTATCTGTAGCGGTTGAAAAAGTTTCTGATTTTTTTACTGGAATTGTAGTATTTCTAGGAATCATTACTGTCATTAACGACCCTAATGTTTCAACCCCTAAAGATAAAGGTGTTACATCTAATAATAAAATATTTTTAACTTCACCAGCTAGTACTCCACCTTGGACAGCTGCACCAATTGCAACAACTTCATCTGGATTTACAGTCTGGTTTGCCTCTTTTTCTACTATCTTATAAACTAAATTTTGAACAGCTGGTATACGTGTTGAACCACCTACTAGTACTAACTCATTAATCGTATTTCGATCAACACGGGCATCTTTAATTGCTGCTTCTACAGGTAATCGACAGCGGTTTATTAAATCTTCACAAAGCTCTTCAAATTTACCACGTGTTAATATTTCCTCTATATGCTTAGGCCCATCTTGATTTGCTGTAATAAAAGGAAGATTTATAGTTGTTTCAGATAGATTAGATAATTCAATTTTAGCTTTTTCAGCTGCCTCAGTTAATCGCTGTAAAGCCTGAGGGTCAGAAGCTAAGTTAATCCCTTCTGCCTTTTGAAATTTTGCAAGAATAAAATCAACAATTTTTCTATCAAAGTCATCTCCACCAAGTTTAGTATCACCGGATGTTGATAAAACTTCGAAAACACCATCCCCAACTTCTAGTAAAGAAACATCAAATGTACCACCACCTAAGTCAAAAATAATAACTAGCTCATTATTTTTTTTTTCAAGACCATAAGCTAGTGAAGCTGCTGTTGGTTCATTGATAATTCTTTTTACTTCTAATCCTGCAATTCTTCCTGCGTCTCTTGTTGCTTGACGTTGTGCATCATTAAAATATGCTGGTACTGTAATTACCGCTTCATTAATAGTTTGTCCCATGTATAAACTAACGTCATTAGAAAGCTTTCTTAGGATTTGCGATGAAATTTCCTCAGGACTAAATTGTTTATCCATATTAGAACAAACAATTTTAACATTATCCTTATTATCACCTACAAGCTTATAAGAAACTTCTTTTGACTCTTTGCTTAGTTCACTGAATTTTGAACCCATAAAACGTTTGATGGACGAGAAAGTGTTTTCAGGGTTAATAACAGCTTGTCGTTTAGCAATTTGTCCAACTAATAAATCTTTATTTTTAGTATAAGCGACAATTGATGGTGTTGTTCTTAATCCTTCCGTATTGTTAACTACTGTGGGTTGTCCACCTTCCATTACTGCTGCAACGGAGTTGGTCGTCCCAAGGTCAACCCCAAATATTTTACTTATATTAGCCATATGATTATTTCTCCGTAAATTTCTCTATTAAATAATAACATTATTTTAAACTAAAGTTACTAATTCTGTCAAGTAATAAAAAACTATTTTTATAATTTGGAGGCCTTTTTACTAAAAATTCAGTCTATATTTGTAGGAAAGAGAGGGATTCGAACCCTCGGTACAAAGAATATTTGTACAATAGATTAGCAATCTAACGCTTTAAGCCACTCAGCCATCTCACCGTAAATATGACTCTGGCTGGATTTGAACCTGCGACCAAGGGCTTATGAGTCCCCTACTCTAACCACTGAGCTACAGAGCCTTACATTCTAATTATAGACTGTTCAACCTAACTTATCTAAAATTTTATTAACTCGACAAGTCCAAAAAGAATATAAAAAAATTTTGTACTTATGCTTATTGACAAAAAGTATACGATTATGGCATATTATATCCATAGTATATTTAGATACGCCTAGGGGGGTTGTATCTCAATTTGGTTAGAGTATCACCCTGTCACGGTGAAAGTTGCGGGTTCGAGTCCCGTCAATCCCGAAATTTTAGTTATATTTAAACTTGATTTATTTTATTATTATTACTTACAACGATACATTCAGTTGTTAAAATCATACTAGCAATAGAGATCGCATTTTGTAATGCTGAGCGAGTTACTTTTGCTGGGTCAACAATACCATAGTCAAACATATCTCCAAACTCGTTTGTTTCAGCATTATAACCAAACTCAAAATACTCTTCTTCAACTAAGTCTGTTATAACACTACCATTTTTCCCAGTATTTTCCGCAATTCTTTTAAGTGGCTCTTTAATAGAATCAGCTAAAATATAAGCTCCAATAAGTTGATCATCTTTTAAATTTTGTTTAGCCCATAATTTTAATGGTGTTGATAGATGTGTTAGAGTTGCACCACCACCAGGTATAACACCTTCTTCAACTGCTGCACGTGTTGCGTTTATTGCATCTTCTAATCGCAATTTTTTGTCTTTCATTTCTGTTTCTGTTACAGCACCAACCTTAATTACTGCAATTCCACCAGAAAGCTTAGCAATTCTATCCTTTAATTTTTCAATTTCATATGCTGATTCGTTCATCGCAATCTGTTTTTTTAATTGCTCACAACGATTTTTAATATTATCCAAATTACCTTCAGTAATAATAGTAGTTGAATCTTTTGTAACAGTTATTCGTGAAGCTTTCCCTAATAACTCTAATTCAACACTATCTAAACGTAGACCTAATTCTTCTGTAATTAAAGTCCCACCAGTTAATATTGCAATATCTTCTAATAAAGATTTACGAAGATCCCCAAACCCAGGCGCTCGAATAGCAACAACATTAACAATCCCTCTCAATTTGTTAAGAACTAGTGTCGATAATGCTTCTTTTTCAATATCTTCAGCGATTATTAGTAAAGGCCTTTTAGTAAAAGCAACTTTTTCTAGAATAGGTATTAAATCTTGTTGAACAAGAGTAAGCTTTTTATTTGTAATTAAAATAAAGGGATTATCATATTCAACTTCAGCTTTTTCAGCATTTGTAATAAAATAGGGAGAAATAAAACCTTTATCTAGTCTCATACCTTCCGTGATTGCTAACTCGATAAACGTATTATTGCTTTCTTCTAACGAAATAACTCCATCACGACCAACAGTTTTTAAAGCTCTTGCAATCATGGATCCAATCTCTTTATCGTTACCGGAAGAAATTGTTGCTACTTGCTCTATTGCCATATTATTTTCAATAGGGCGAGCGTAATCTAATATTTGGTTAGTTAAATATTTTGTAGCTTTTTCAAGACCAAACTTTAAAGAAATTGGGTTTGAGCCCGCGGCTACATTCTTCATTCCTTTTTTTACAATAGCGTAGGCTAAAACAGTTGCTGTAGTTGTACCATCACCAGCCACATCATTCGTTTTTGAAGCTGCTTGTCTTATTAGAGATACACCAGTATTAAAAATATTATCTTGTAATTCAATCTCTTTAGCAATGCTCACCCCATCATTAATTATTTGCGGTGAACCATATTTTTTATCTAAAACTACATTTCTGCCTTTTGGGCCTAACGTAACGGAAACTGCTTCAACTAAGACTTTCATCCCCTTTTCAAGTGCTTGCCTTGCATGTTCTTGGTATAATATTTTTTTACTCACTGTTTTGTTGTATTATTAAATAAAAAGATTTTAGAAGTAATAAAGGTTTTATTTTTTAAATAGTTTGGCTATAAAGACATAATAAGAATAATATTATTCTTATTATATCTAAGGTTAACTTATTAACCCCAATCTTTTTCAGATTGAGAAAGAACGAAATTAGCCACATCTTCAATATCAGTTTCAGCTAAACGACCACCAAAAGCTGGCATGGCATTTTTTCCATTTGTTACCTGATAAGTAATCGCAGAAACACTATTCATTTGGTTTTCAGATAATTTATCTTTCTTTAAAGTTTTTTCAGGCATAATAACATTGTTACCACCAGCATGACATGCTGAACAATTAGCTGTAAAAACATTTTCCCCATTATTAATATCTACTGCTCCAACTTGAGCTGGATTTTGAAAACTAATTAAAGCTAAGCATGCAATAAAGAAACCAAAAAAAAAATTTTTCATTGATAATTCTCGTATAGAGTCTTTTTTAATTTAACAAAATAAAAATCTATTATTTTTTTAATATAGAAAGCGAGATTAAAAATCTTTACTACTTTATTTTTTAATTAATAATAAATTTTACCGCCACCCCATTTCTCAGAAACAATCTTAGGTTGTAACAATATATGACCTGCAATATCTACTAGATCATTTTCATCTAATGATCGCATTCTTGTGAAAATATTAGCACTTTTAATACTTGGATGAATCTCTGCAATTGATTCTAAACCATCGTAAGTTGTTGGATCTTTCATATAATCAACTAAACCATTAATATTATTACGTGGTGGTGTTGCTAAACTTAAGGCCTCAGAGTCAAGACCTAAATTTGGGTTTGTTTTTGTTACTCCACCAACATGACATTGCCCACAACTAGAATTAAATAGTCTTTTCCCTCTTTTAACTTGTTCTGGAGTTAAAACTGTTGTTTTACCATCTTTACTTACAGGTATTGTTCTTGTTGCTTCATCTAGTTCTATAGCTAAAACTGATGAACCGACTGAACTTGCTAAACAAGCAATAGTTAAACTTATAAAAAATTTTTTGAACATATTAGATTAAACCTATAAAATATTTTAATTACTGAAACAAAAAAACAAGAATTACCAACAAAGTTTACTTAGATTTATTAGAATAAATTTTTGGTAATTTTAATTGCTCTTTAATTTTTTTGGCAATTAAGCCTCTAAGTCGAATATTTTCCCAACCAGCTGCAAGAGCAATACTGACTAAAAGAACTTGACTGAATAATAGTATTGGATCAAGTCGCCACCCATGAATAATTAAAATAGAGCCATAAATCAACCCTAATGTTGTAAAAAAAATATCTTCATCACGTGATAGTTCTGGTCTTATAATTCTTAAAAAATACAAAATTAGTACACCAAGAATTATTATAAGGCCTAGAAGAAAATTTGCTCCAAAAACTATGTTTATCATGAATTATTAAACTTTTGAAAAATTATTTATTATTGAATTAGAAACTATAAAACCTTCTATCCATTTTTTACTTATAGAAATGTAAAAAACAAAAATTAAAAAACTAACTTTTAAAATTTTTGTTTTTAATTACTATTTTTTTGGTGGTACACGAGTTAAAGCATCTTTTTTACTGACAAATAATAATGCAAGACTGATAGGTAAAACTACAATAAGCCCACCAGCAATTAAGCTAGATAAAAAATTTGTTAAAGATGGTGTCATAATTTTATATTTTCTTTCTTTTCTCTAATAAAATATATTTTCTTGAACTATGCAAAACATCTAATTCTAGAAATAGAAACTAACAGTAAATTTTTTGAAAGACTACAGACAACCTTATTAATTTTATATAGTATAACCTATTTCTATAAATAATAAGATTAGATTCTAGATAGTATTTTGGCTATAGATAAGATGTTCGTATTGGGCCTTTTATTGAAGTATACTATCCTATCTAGAAACTTTTATTTATAATATAATGCAATAGAATTTCTTTATGCATTATCATTTTGTTATTTCTAGAGCGAAATCTCTTTCTAATTTCAGTACACTAATAAATAATAAGCGTAGTATAGTTTTATAGATACTAAACTTATTGTTGAATGATCTTTATCTTTAGTATAATTATATTAAAGAGTAGCAGAAACTGAAATGGATGTTTTTTTCTTTGTCTTTTTAAAAGAAACCAAACCTTCTGTAAGTGCATATAAAGTGTAATCTTTACCAATCCCTACATTATCACCTGCTTTAAAACTTAACCCTCGTTGTCTTATTAAAATATTACCAGCTTGTACTGGGTGACCTTGGAAACATTTTACCCCAAGGCGTTTTGATTTAGAATCTCGTCCATTTTTTGTACTTCCCGCACCCTTTTTATGAGCCATTTTTGTTTATTTACTAATTTATGAAAAATAATTTGTTTCTTTATTCAAATCAGGTTGGTCTTTCTAATTTTTAGCTTGGTCAAAAGGAAGTTTATAAATGAAGAACAAATTAAATAATAGTAATAGTAAAAAATAATATACTAGATAATAATTAGTGTACACCTATAATATATAATTGGTTATAGAATTTTGTAAACTCCATTTTTAAAGATTATCATACCTTGACTTAGTTTATAAAAATTCTTTAATTAGTAGGAAACCTATAAATAAATAATTTTTATTTTATCTATACTATATAGATAATAAGTAAGTTAAAATAAAAATACTTTTTTAAGATATACTATGATATGATAAGTTTTGTAAAAACTTGAAAGTTTAAAAATTTATTTTAATTATCCTTTAGTAAAATATTATAAATAAAAAATTAATGAAAAATATAAAACAAGCCACATTCTTAAATGATAAAGAACTGATTGATTCTGTTGAAAGTGTTCATATTAAAAAGAATCTATCCAAAATATTTGTAGGTGACACAGTAAAGATTGGAGTATTTATTAAAGAAGGGAATAAAGAACGAATACAATACTACCAAGGGATTATTTTAGGAAAAAATAATAGTGGAATTAATTTAACAATCTCAGTTAGAAAAGTATTCCAAGGTATCGGTGTAGAAAGAAATTTTTTAATACATTCACCTAAATTTGAATCAATTGAAGTAATTAAATCTTCTCGTGTAAGAAGAGCAAAATTATATTATTTACGCAGTATTGTAGGTAAAGGAAGTCGTCTAAAACAAAGATTTAGAACTAAGTAATTTGCATCTGGCTGGGTTCGAACCAGCGGTGTTCTAATAAGAAGACGGATTATGAGTCCGTTGCCTTCAACCACTCGGCCACAAATGCGAAAATTCATTCTATAAATTTCATTTTATAATTTTATAGAAGTGAGGAGCTGGTGGGACTCGAACCCACGTCCATTTAAAATAATCATCAAACTAATCAATGTAATCACAGATTTAGTTATCAATTAGTTTACTTCCGTTACATTTAAAACGCTAAATAAACGAATTTTTAACAAGAAAGTTGATGAGGTTATGTTTATTTTATATTAATAAATAAAATTAAAATACTTTATCTATAATAATAATACCAAAACTAAAGTTTTGTAAAGTTTTAGGGGAAAATAATCTTATTCTTATTTCAATCAACAATTATATAATTGATTGAGGTTAAAATTCAAGAAATTTATGCAAAGACTTGATTTTTGTTAAAATTAATAATATTGTTTGCAATTACTGTATGTTTTAAGTATTTAAATCTGCTTATTGATTAATAGAATTATAAATGTCGAAACCAATACAGCCCCTTTTATTATTAATAATTAATAATTAATATAATACCTTGATTTTAATAGTCCATTATCTTTTATATCTATTCATTATAGTCCTTAAAGGTATCTTTGAATAGTATATACAAGAGCTAAGACGAAATATAAAATAGTTAATATTTGGATTAATTTGTCGATTGATTTTTCTGCTCTGCTAGAACTTTCAAAAAGTTTAAACGGATCTAAATTTTCTTGTAAGCTCTGTTCATTAGGACTTCTAACTAGTATAATAAGAACTAATGAAAAATTGAGTATTATTGATAATATACTAAAAATGTTCACATTACTCATAACAGTATATTTATATATATAACAAATAATTTAATAAAGTTAATAATTTAATTATTATTGATTATTTTAATTTACTTTTTTATTCTCCTTGGACTTTTAATAATAGAAACCCAAGAGATAATCCGATTAGCACCATACTAAAACATAAAACACCGATTGATAAAATTTCTCCACCCATAAATTATTACATCCTTATGCTTAAAATTATATCATCTTAAAACCCATTACGGCCCCAAACGACTAGCGAAAGAGAAAACGTAAATATCATCATAATTGTAGCCCAACCTAAGCTAATTATATCCATGAGTATTCCTTAATTTTTGAAAATATATAATCAATATAGACTTTATTATATACTTTAATTTAACTCTAGGTCAAAATCAAGATAATTTAATATCTATTTACTTTAAAGAGTGATTTTTATAAAATGTTTATTATTATATTATTTAGTATATAATAATATTAAATATTAAATAGGAGAGGCTAAATGAACTAAAAAAAAATATATAAAGTTAGCTTTAGTTGTAGGTGTTCCGGTTTGGGTATAAAACAAAACCCGAACTTAAAATTCTTTATTCGTAAAATTAATAAATACGAAATTAAGATGATTTAGTGAGTTTTACTAATCGGAATGAGAAATAAATAAAGCTTAAAATTAAAACTGTAAAATAATAACTAACTATTAATTTATACTAGGGGTAAAATCTATGACTAAATCGATTAACAGTAATAAAAATAATGAAACAAATGCAGTAAAAACAAAAACTCCTGCAGGTGAGTCTTTACTAACACCTCGCTTTTATACAACTGATTTTGATGCAATGGCTAACTTAGACATTAATTCAAATAAATCAGAACTTGAATCTATTATAGAAGAGTTCCGTATGGATTATAACCAACATCACTTTATTCGTGATCAGGAATTTAACCAATCTTGGGCTCATTTTGATAAACGTACAAAATCTCTTATTACGGAATTTTTAGAAAGATCATGTACAGCTGAATTTTCAGGGTTTTTATTATATAAGGAACTATCAAGAAACCTTAAAACGAAAAACCCCTTATTAGCTGAAGGGTTTGCTTTTATGTCTAGAGATGAAGCAAGACACGCAGGGTTTTTAAATAAATCAATGAGTGATTTTAATTTAACTCTTGATTTAGGGTTTTTAACTAAAAGTCGTAAATACACTTTTTTTTCGCCTAAATTTATTTTTTATGCTACATATTTATCAGAAAAAATTGGTTATTGGCGATATATAACAATCTACAGACATTTAGAAAAAAATCCTGAATATCGTATTTACCCAATATTTAGGTTTTTTGAGAGTTGGTGTCAAGATGAAAATAGACATGGAGACTTTTTTGCTGCTATTTTAAAATCACAACCAGAATTATTAACTACTACTGTTGCTAAACTTTGGTGTAGATTTTTTCTGTTATCGGTTTTTGCAACTATGTATTTAAATGATTTACAAAGAAGTAGTTTTTATGCTACCTTAGGTTTAGATGCTAGAAAATTTGATATTCATGTAATCAAAAAAACAAACCAAAGTGCAGGACGTTTATTTCCTGTTATTTTAAATGTAAATCATCCAAGTTTTTTCAAACACCTAGACAAATGTGCTGAAGCAAACCTAGCATTAACAGAAATTGATGTGAAGGAAAAAGCACATTACGGTCATGCCTTACAGAATTTTATGTTCTTTTTCCAAAGAACAGGAAACTATTCTACTATATTAATTAATTTAATACAGATGGGTTTAATGAAACCTCTAAATTCTGAAAAAGATTGGCATACTATATATTAAATAGATCTTGATTCTCTTTTTGTAACTAAAAGAGGCAAAACCAATAAATTACTTTAAAGAATATTATTCTTTATAGTATAAAAATAAAAGTAACTGTGATTAATTATATAAGGGAAATATTATTATGAATAATAATAATGCACAGGTAGGGAAAATTGCTCCAGATTTTGAGGCAATAGCAGTTTATGACGAGGAACGTTATAAAATTCGATTATCAGATTATCGTAAAAAAAAATATGTTGTTTTATTTTTCTACCCATTAAATTTTACTTTTGTTTGTCCTACTGAAATAACTTCATTTAGTGATCGCTTTAAAGAATTCAGTTCACTAGACACTGAAGTTTTAGCTGTTTCTGTTGATAGTGAATATTCACATTTATCATGGGTACAAACGAAACGTGAAGATGGAGGTTTAGGTCCATTAAGTTATCCTCTAGTTTCTGACTTAAAAAAAGAAATTAGTAATTCTTATAATGTTTTACATGATTCTGGTGTTGCTTTACGTGGTTTGTTTATTATTGATAAAAAAGGTGTTATACAATATTCAACTACGAATAATTTATCTTTTGGCCGTAGTGTTGATGAAACCTTAAGAATTTTACAAGCCATTCAACATATAACAGAAAACCCTGATGAAGTTTGTCCTAGCGATTGGGAACCGGGCGATGAAACAATTCATATCTAAAAATTGATTTAATAATCCAGAAAATAAAAGAATTTATTGATCGAGGTTCTTAAAATAATTAGCAATCCAGGATATAAAAATATATAGATATCAAAAAAATTATGCCAAAACTTAAAACAAGAAAAGCTGCAAAAAAACGTTATAAACTTATCGCAGGAAAAAGATTTGTTAGACGTAAAGCTTTTAAGGGACATCTTTTAGAAAAAAAATCTGCTAAGCAAAAGAGAAATTTAGCAAACACCATTGTAGTAAGTAAATCAGATACCAAAGCAATAAGAAAAATGTTAGTTTGTTAGTCTATAACGATAAGAAAATTAATGGTTAGAGTTAAGCGAGGTAATGTCGCTCGGAACCGTAGAAATAAAATCTTAAAACTTGCAAAAGGATTTTGTGGTGCTCATTCAAGTTTATTCCGTGTAGCAAATCAACAAGTAATTAAAAGCTTGATATACGCATATCGTGGAAGAAAAGAGAAGAAAAGAATATTTCGCCAATTATGGATCACAAGGATTAATGCTGCAGTAAGCAATTACAATTTAAAGTATAGCAGATTCATCCATAATTTAAAACGATCAAAAATTCTTCTAAATCGTAAAATGTTATCGCAGTTAGCTATTTTAGACCCTTCAGCTTTTTCTGTTATAGTTGAAGTAACCCAGTAAAATAATTTGAACAAAAAAGGGGAATTTTCTTTTTTGTTCAATTTATTATATTGAATTTATTAATTAATATAGTATTTAAAATAATTATGAAAAGAACTATTTCAGTATTAGTTGAAAAGGATGCAGGAGGATTAGTACGTATTGTAAGCTTATTAACTAGAAGAAGATTCCAGATTGAAAGTATTACAATGGCAGCTTGTGAAAGAAAATGTTATGAACGAATAACAATAGTAGTAATAAACCAAAGCGATGGTTCAGATGCTGCTAGCCAGTTAACTAAGCAAATAAAAAAATTAATTAATGTTGTTAATGCTCAAGATATAACATATCTACCTTTAGTGCAAAGAGAGTTAGTTTTAATAAAACTACAAGTAAGTATTATAGAACGAGAAGAAATTATAAATTTAGCCGAAGTATTTAGATTCAAAATTACTGATATCACAGAATCTACTCTTATATTGGAGGTAACAGCCGATCCTGGTAAGATTACGGCTCTTCAAAAAATATTAGAAAAATATAATATTTTACAATTATCTAGAACCGGAGAAATTGCTATAACACGTGAATCCTCTGTAAGTACTTCTTCATTAAAAGAATATCCTGAGTTTGAAGCGGGCACAGGTAGAAATTCTTTTAAAAACGTTGAAGAATTATTTTATAAGGATTATTATAAACCGGCAGAAGTGTAAATTAATAAACCATAACAGGCTGCTAATAGCATTGGTAGTGGCTAGTCTAAAATAAATAATAAAACGTAATTTTGAGTGATAATTTAATATTACGCGCCACTATTAAAGTTTGATATTTAACTATCAAACTTTATGAATTAAACCTTTTTATAATTTATTGATAAAATACATAGAATAAAAACATTTTATAGTTCTAAATTCTTCTAAAAAAATAAATCAAAAGAAAGATAAGATGAGTTTCGAGATTTTTTTTGGTCAAATGCCATCCAACTACCAGGCTTTTCTTGGTAGGATAAACATTCATTAACATCCCATTCTAAAAGATATAAATTTTTCTTAGAAAAAAAATTTATACACAATAGGGTAGGAGATTGAGGGAAGAATGGTCGTTTTTTTGTATGAGAATTTTTTTTTTCATTATGTTTTTGCTCGACAATAAAATAAACGTCACAATTATTTATACGGTTACAATTCAAACAAATACACATAAAAAATTTTATTTTTTTATTCTAATATATAATTTATATAATAGTTTTTATTTGGGGGTGGAGGGACTTGAACCCTCACGATTTGCATCAACGGATTTTCATTTCGATATGATTTTCATCAATAATAAAAAAGTATAGATACATTTTTTTTTTCAAAATTGGACTCTATCTTTACCAATTAAGGTAGTTCCCGTCGAGTCTCTGCACCTTGATTAATAATTAACTATATTAATCCTTGGCTCAAGATTGTCTTATCATAATTATGACTTAGATTTCCTTGAATTTGAGAACTTACTTGGCTAATCACGTTAATGACTTGATGCTCAAAGTTTTAAGTCCGTTGCGTCTACCATTCCGCCACACCCCCAGTTACAACAACACATCATATAACAATTAGGTATAAAAAAAATTTTACGTTCAGAACTATTGTTTAATTTAAATTTTTTTGATATTAGGCGACACCCAGATTCGAACTGGGGATAGAGGATTTGCAATCCACGGCCTTACCACTTGGCTATATCGCCTTGCTAAATCAAATAACCCTAGAGTAATCAAATCCAACTAGTTATATTATATTAGAAATCTATATACAACTCTTTTTAAGTAATTTAATATATAATATTGTTATTAATATTATAAATTAATAAAAGTTATCTTTTTATTTACAAATAGAGAAACGTAAATACCTTTCGAAAGTATAGTATTTATATACCTTAGGGACTTCTAAATTATTCCCTCATTAAAGGATAAAAACTATTAAGAGCTTGTTGCTGGCTTCGGAGAATCTATATGCCTGAGAATGTACAGGAAAGAACTCGATTAAAAAGTGAGCGTTACGAATCTGGTGTAATTCCGTATGCCAAAATGGGATACTGGGATGCTGATTATAACGTTAAAGACACTGATATTCTAGCTCTATTCCGTATAACTCCACAACCAGGCGTAGATCCCGTAGAAGCTGCCGCTGCTGTTGCGGGTGAATCTTCTACTGCAACATGGACGGTAGTTTGGACAGACTTATTAACTGCTTGCGATATCTATAGAGCAAAAGCATATAGAGTAGATCCAGTACCTGGAACAAGCGACCAATACTTTGCATATATTGCTTATGAATGTGATTTATTTGAAGAAGGTTCTCTTGCAAACTTAACAGCTTCTATTATTGGTAACGTTTTCGGTTTTAAAGCTGTTAAAGCTTTACGTCTAGAAGACATGAGAATTCCTTTTGCTTACTTAAAAACTTTCCAAGGTCCAGCTACTGGTATCGTTGTGGAAAGAGAAAGATTAGACAAATTTGGTCGTCCTTTCTTAGGTGCTACTGTAAAACCTAAATTAGGTCTTTCAGGTAAAAACTACGGACGTGTAGTTTATGAAGGTTTAACTGGTGGTCTTGATTTCCTTAAGGATGATGAGAACATTAACTCACAACCATTCATGCGTTGGAAAGAACGTTTCTTATATTGTATGGAAGGTGTTAACCGTGCCGCTGCTGCAACAGGTGAAGTTAAAGGTTCTTACCTTAACATTACTGCTGCAACAATAGAACAAATGTATGAACGTGCAGAGTACGCTCATTCAATTGGTACTGTTATTGTAATGATCGATTTAGTTATCGGTTATACTGCTATTCAAACTATGGCTATCTGGGCACGAAAAGCTGAGATGATTTTACATTTACATCGTGCAGGTAATTCTACTTATGCTCGTCAAAAAAACCATGGTATTAACTTCCGAGTTATCTGTAAATGGATGCGTATGTGTGGTGTAGACCATATCCATGCTGGTACAGTTGTTGGTAAATTAGAAGGAGATCCTTTAATGGTTAGAGGATTCTACAACAGTTTATTATTAACTCAACTTAAAATCAATTTAGCTGAAGGTTTATTCTTCGACATGGATTGGGCATCTTTAAGAAAATGTGTTCCAGTAGCTTCTGGTGGAATCCATTGTGGTCAAATGCACCAACTTCTTTACTATTTAGGTGACGATGTGGTTCTACAATTTGGTGGTGGTACTATTGGTCACCCTGATGGTATTCAATCCGGTGCGACAGCAAACCGTGTTGCTCTAGAATCTATGGTTCTAGCTCGTAACGAAGGTCGTGACTATGTTGGAGAAGGTCCTGAAATCTTACGTAACGCAGCGACTACTTGTGGTCCTTTAAAAGCAGCGTTAGATTTATGGAAAGATATTACTTTCGATTACACTTCAACAGATACACCTGATTTCGTTGAAGTTGCAACTGAAAGCAAATAGTATACTGAAAACAAATTTATAAGAGATTAATATTAAATAATTTTAACTATCTTTAGGTAGCTAAAATAATCAATCTAATTTTATTATTAAAATTAGATTGATTATTTTGTTATAAAATTTAGAATTAATCTTAAATTTGTTAGAATTTCAGAAAAAAATACTTAATACCCCATATTATTTTAAGCGAAAGTAGAAAGTAAATAAAAAATTTAGTGTATGACTAAAAATAAAATTTCTATAATTTATCTTTAAGGAATATTTGAATAGTGATGAGAGTTACACAAGGATGTTTTTCGTTTTTACCAGATCTAAATGATGAGCAAATCAAACAACAAGTTGCTTATGCTATGTCAAAAGGATGGGCTGTTAGTGTAGAATGGACAGATGATCCACATCCACGTAATTCATATTGGGAATTATGGGGTCTTCCTTTATTTGACATTCAAGATCCTGCTGCATTAATGTATGAACTTGGTGAATGTAGAAAAGTTAACCCAGAAGGTTACATCAAAATCAATGCGTTTGATGCTAGTATCGGTACAGAAAGTTGTGTATTATCATTTATTGTACAACGACCTTCAAACGAACCTGGTTTCTACTTAGAACGTAATGAAGTTGGTGGTCGTAACATTCAATACACGATTTCAAGTTATGCTGTTCAAGCACGACCTGCTGGAGACCGTTATTAAGGATAAGACATCATTTTTAATTTTCTAGAAACTTACGAGCTGTAGCCTTTGTTAAAAGTCCTCAGTTAGTTTAGTTTCCAGAAAAACTTTGGGAACTTAACATTATTTGTTATGTTGATTAATTATTTTTTGTAGAAATACAAAGTTAATTTAACTATTAGTTTCCTTTTTCGGTATAATATTTTATGTTTAGAAATAACTTCTAAACTTAAAATATTATATCTTTGATACTTATAATTTAAATTTTAATTTATAGCATTTGACAAAGTTATGTTCATATCATATATATATATATATACATACGATTACAATTTATAAGCGTTATTCTAGAAGCTATTAAAAAAGTAATAATTTTTAGATAAATGGGCTCATCGTCTAATGGATAAAGACCGGAACCTTCTAAGTTTCTAATGTAGGTTCAATTCCTTCTGGGCCTGCTCAAATAAATATGTAGAAATTATTTATTATGCTAAAAGTATAATAGATAATTTAAGCCCCCATCGTCTAGAGGCCTAGGACATCTCCTTTTCACGGAGGGAACAGGGATTCGAATTCCCTTGGGGGTAGATTATAATGGTGCTCTAAATATATTCATAGAAATAAAATATTTTAGATACTTATAAAAATTTATAAAATCTTTTATCATATATCAACAACTCTATTATAATAATTAATAAAAAATATAGAGTTTCTTTTTTTTAGGAAATTAGTTATAATATATTAGTGAAAACTCAATTCGGAATAGTATAACTATTTCATGAGACTTGAGCGTTTCCTATCTTTATGTCTCCAGAGAGGAAAAGGTAAATGAACTCCAATAAGCAAGCAGCCAAAGTTAAAGTTCTCGTTGATCGCGATGTTAACAAAACTAGTTTCGAAAAATGGGCTAAGCCAGGGCATTTTTCGCGTACATTGTCTAAAGGCCCAAAAACAACTACTTGGATTTGGAATTTACACGCAGATGCACATGATTTTGATAGTCAAACAAATTCTTTAGAAGAAGTTTCTAGAAAAATTTTTAGTGCACATTTTGGACAACTAGCAATAATATTTTTATGGATAAGTGGGATGCATTTTCACGGTGCTTATTTCTCGAATTATTTAGCATGGTTAAATAATCCTATTAGTATTAAGCCAAGTGCACAAGTTGTGTGGCCGATTGTTGGTCAAGAAATCTTAAATGGTGACGTTGGTGGTAATTTTCAAGGTGTTCAAATAACATCAGGATTTTTCCAATTATGGCGTGCTGAAGGTATAACAAGTGAAATTGAATTATACTGGACTGCCATTGGTGGATTAATTATGTCTGGGTTAATGTTATTTGGTGGCTGGTTCCATTATCACAAAGCTGCTCCAAAACTAGAGTGGTTCCAAAATGCAGAGTCAATGTTAAATCACCATTTATCTGGTTTATTAGGTTTAGGCTGTTTAGCTTGGTCTGGGCACCAAATCCATATAGCATTACCTATTAATAAATTATTAGATGCTGGTGTTGCTTCACAAGAAATCCCTTTACCTTATGAATTCATTATTAATAGGGAATTAATCGGGCAGCTTTACCCAAGTTTCAAAAAAGGTTTAGTCCCTTTCTTTTCATTAAATTGGGGTGAATATTCTGATTTTTTAACATTTAAAGGTGGATTAAACCCCGTAACAGGTGGACTTTGGTTAAGTGATACTGCTCATCACCATTTAGCTTTAGCGGTATTATTTATCGTTGCAGGTCATATGTATCGCACAAATTGGGGAATTGGACATAGCATGAAAGAAATTTTAGAAGCTCATAAAGGTCCCTTTACTGGTGCTGGACATACAGGTCTTTATGAAATTTTAACAACTTCATGGCATGCGCAACTAGCAATCAATCTGGCGATGATGGGATCGTTAAGCATTATAGTTGCTCATCATATGTATGCAATGCCTCCATATCCTTATATTGCTACTGATTATGCTACGCAACTTTCTTTATTTACACATCATATGTGGATTGGGGGATTTTGTATTGTAGGTGGTGCAGCACATGGAGCTATTTTTATGGTTCGTGATTATAACCCAGCTAAAAACTACAATAATTTGTTAGATAGAGTTGTTCGTCACAGAGATTCTATTATTTCTCATTTAAATTGGGTTTGTATTTTCTTAGGCTTCCATAGTTTTGGATTATACATACATAATGATACAATGAGAGCATTAGGACGTGCGCCAGATATGTTTTCAGATACAGGTATTCCTTTAAAACCTATTTTTGCACAAGCAATTCAAAATTTACATTTATTAGCACCAAGTAGTACGGCGCCAAATGCTTTAACAACAGCAAGCTACGTGTTTGGTGGTGATATTGTTTCTATTGGATCAAAAATTGCTATAATGCCAATAAAATTAAGTACAGCTGATTTTATGGTCCACCATATTCATGCTTTCACAATACATGTGACTGTTTTAATTTTATTAAAAGGTGTTTTATATGCTCGTAGTTCAAAACTAATCCCTGATAAAGCTAATTTAGGTTTCCGTTTCCCTTGTGATGGACCAGGAAGAGGTGGTACTTGCCAAGTTTCAGCTTGGGATCATATATTTTTAGGTTTATTCTGGATGTACAACTCAATTTCAGTAGTTATATTCCATTTCAGTTGGAAAATGCAATCTGATGTTTGGGGATCAGTAACACCAACAGGAACAGTTTCTCATATCAGTGGTGGTAATTTTGCCCAAAGCGCAATTACTATTAACGGATGGTTAAGAGATTTTTTATGGGCACAAGCATCACAAGTAATTCAATCATATGGATCTTCTTTATCTGCATATGGTTTAATCTTCCTTGGGGCACATTTCATTTGGGCATTTAGTTTAATGTTCTTATTTAGTGGTCGTGGCTATTGGCAAGAGCTTATTGAATCAATTGTTTGGGCTCATAACAAAATTAAAGTTGCACCAGCAATTCAACCTCGAGCATTAAGTATTACTCAAGGTCGAGCTGTAGGGTTAGCGCATTATCTATTAGGTGGTATTGGGACAACATGGTCTTTCTTCTTAGCAAGAATTATTTCTGTAGGATAAAATTAACGAGGTAAAATATTTATGGTAACTAAATTTCCAAAATTTAGCCAAGCTTTAGCACAAGATCCGACAACTAGAAGAATTTGGTTTGGAATTGCAACAGCCCATGACTTTGAAACACATGATGGGATGACAGAAGAAAATTTATATCAAAAAATCTTTGCTTCTCATTTCGGTCATTTAGCAATTATTTTTCTTTGGACATCTGGTAATTTATTCCATGTTGCTTGGCAAGGTAACTTTGAGCAATGGTCTTTAAACCCATTAAAAGTAAAACCAATTGCACATACAATTTGGGATCCACATTTTGGTGATCTTGCAATGAAAGCTTTTACAAAGGGTGGTGCATTTTATCCAGTAAATATATCTTATTCAGGTGTTTACCATTGGTGGTATACTATTGGAATGAGAACAAATAATGATTTATACGTTGGGTCTATTTTTTTAATAGCCTTATCTAGCTTATTATTATTTGCTGGTTGGTTGCATTTACAACCAAAATTCCGTCCAAGCCTATCTTGGTTTAAGACTAATGAATCACGTTTAAACCACCATTTAACAGGTTTATTCGGAGTAAGCTCTTTAGCATGGACAGGACATTTAGTTCATGTTGCTATCCCAGCATCTCGTGGTATCCATGTTGGTTGGGATAATTTTTTAACAACTTTACCGCATCCAGATGGTTTAACTCCATTTTTTGATGGTAATTGGAATGCTTATTCTCAAAACCCTGATACTGTAGAACATATTTTTGGTACAAATACGGGTGCGGGTACTGCTATTTTAACATTCTTAGGTGGTTTCCACCCACAGTCTCAATCTCTTTGGCTTACTGATATAGCGCATCATCATCTTGCAATTGCAGTTGTATTTATAATTGCTGGGCATATGTATAGAACAAATTTTGCTATTGGTCATAATATGAAAGAAATTCTGGATGCACATCGTCCACCTGGTGGGAGATTAGGTGCAGGACATCGAGGATTATTTGATACAATAACAAACTCTTTACATATGCAACTTGGTTTAGCTCTAGCAGCATTAGGTGTTACTACATCGCTAGTTGCTCAACATATGTATGCAATACCTCCTTATGCTTTTATGGCAAAAGATTTTACAACTCAAGCAGCTCTTTACACACATCATCAGTATATAGCTGGATTTTTAATGGTAGGGGCATTTGCACATGGGGCAATCTTCTTTGTTAGAGATTATGATCCAGAAGCAAACCAAGATAATGTGTTAGCTAGAATGCTTGAGCATAAAGAAGCAATTATTTCTCATTTAAGTTGGGTTAGTTTATTTTTAGGTTTCCATACATTAGGACTATATATTCATAACGATACTGTAGTTGCTTTTGGTCAGCCTGAGAAACAAATACTAGTGGAACCTGTTTTCGCACAATTTATCCAAGCTGCTTCAGGAAAGGCAGTTTATGGTTTTGATCTTTTATTATCTTCAAAAGAAAGTCCTGCTAGTGTTGCTGGAAGTGAAATCTGGTTACCTGGTTGGATAGAAGCAATTAATAATGATAAAAATGATTTATTTTTAACTATTGGGCCTGGTGATTTTTTAATACACCATGCTATTGCTTTAGGATTACATACTACAACATTAATCTTAGTTAAAGGTGCCTTAGATGCACGTGGTTCTAAATTAATGCCAGATAAAAAAGATTTTGGTTATAGTTTCCCTTGTGATGGTCCAGGTCGTGGTGGTACTTGTGATATTTCAGCTTGGGATGCTTTTTATTTATCAATGTTCTGGATGTTAAACACAATTGGTTGGGTTACTTTCTATTGGCATTGGAAACATGTTACAATTTGGCAAGGTAATGCAGCTCAGTTTAACGAGTCTTCTAACTATATTATGGGTTGGTTACGTGATTATTTATGGTTAAATTCATCTCCATTAATAAACGGTTATAATCCTTATGGTATGAATAGTTTATCTGTATGGGCCTGGATGTTCTTATTTGGACATTTAATTTGGGCTACTGGATTTATGTTCTTAATTTCATGGAGAGGATACTGGCAAGAGCTTATAGAAACATTAGTTTGGGCTCATGAGCGTACACCTCTTGCGAACTTAGTTCGTTGGCGTGACAAACCTGTTGCTCTATCAATTGTTCAAGCAAGATTAGTTGGGTTAGTTCATTTTACAGTAGGTTATATTTTAACTTATGCTGCTTTTGTTATAGCTTCAACTACTGGAAAATTTGGTTAATTTAGATTATACTATTATTTAGGTTTGTATATTAAAGTATAAATAATTACTTTAATATACAAATTTAATAAAATATAAAAAATTATTTAAGGAATTTTCTATGGCTAAACAATCAATGATTGAAAGAGAAAAAAAACGAGAAAGATTAGTTATAAAATATAGCGAAAAACGAAAATCACTTCTTTTAGAATTTAAAAAGGCAAACACTTTTTCTGATCAAATGGAAGTTCATAAAAAAATAGAAAAGCTACCAAGAAATAGCTCACGTATAAGATTAAGAAACCGTTGTTGGAGAACTGGTCGTAGCCGAGGGGTTTATAGAGATTTTGGTTTATGCCGACACATGGTTAGAGAAATGGCACATAATTGTTTACTGCCTGGTGTAAGAAAAGCTAGTTGGTAATTGATGATTTAAAACAGGAGAGATAATAATTATATTATCTCTCTTTCTTATAGACCAAGTTTATTTCCGCGACGGTATTGTAAAAAAGCAGCAACGAATAAACCAATTAAAGTTACTGGGATAAGACCTAATACCATACCAAAAAGAAGAGGTTCAATCATAATATAAAAATATATAAATAATTATTAAAGTGATTAAGGATATTGCGTTTAATAAGTTTAAATAACCAGAAGATATTAGCCCCATATTCTAGATACTAATATATTTCTACAAAACCACTATTTATAGGTTGTTTATCTAAAACCAACTGAAGCTTGCCAAAGGAAGGCAAGTAATAAAAAAAGAACTGGAACAATTGGTAAAATATCTACAATTGGACTATACATTGAGTACAGTTCTGGTAACTTTGTTAGTAATATGATTTCCATATTTTATTAGCCTTTTTGTAAAAATACTATCGAACCATTATATTCAATAAAATAGAGTTAGATATACTATAGTATATAGTAAGACAATATATTTTATTTACCTTAACTCCTAACTTTCTTATTCTTTTAAGTTTTCTTCTAGATAAAGGAACTTTCAATTTTTAGCCACACTCTTTTTTAATTAATTTTAAAAAGACAAGTTTTATAGTAAAAATGAATAAATGAATTATTTATTTTAAGGTAACTAAATTTCAATAGAAAAATAAAATATAAATAAATTTTTTATTGTTAAGTTCTATAATATTAAGTTAAACATAACTGTAATTCTAGTTTTATGTAAACCAACCATAGCTATGTAAACCTTGCCCTAAAAAATTAACCCCAAGATAACAAATCCAAACAACAAAGAAGCCGATACTTGCTAAAAGAGCTGGTTTTTTACCATTTAAACCTACTATTAATCGAAGGTGTAAATACGCTGCAAAGATTAACCAAGTGATCAAAGCCCAAGTTTCTTTTGGGTCCCAACTCCAATAAGATCCCCAAGCTTCATTTGCCCAAACAGCACCTGCTATTATACCAATAGTCAAAAAAGGAAACCCTAAACTTATAGCTCTATAACTCCAATTATCTATATGGTATAAAAATTTTGTACGATTATTTATAACAATATCTTCTTCCTCATTATAAATTACATCTAGACCTAGATATAAAAATTGGCTTTTAGTTAGATTTAAAGTTTTTATCATATGTTTCTCATATTCAGCAGCTCTAACTGGTATCATTTTTATATAATCTTCAAGTTCTAAAAACGCACCTACATAAACTATTGCGAATGATGAACCAATAATTAATATAGCATAACTTAGCATCATTAAGCTAACGTGCATCATTAACCAATTTGATTGTAGCGCTGGAACTAAAGCACTTGCTTTTTGCATCTCAAGGGGCAGTGTTAATGCAGCAAAACCAGTAATAAATAACACAATTGGGACAATAATACATCCAAATAAAGAACTTTGAGTTTTATACTCTAAAGCTTGATAAACAAATAAAAGTATGCATGATAAAAACAATAAAGATTCATATAAATTACTTAAAGGAAAATAGCCAAATTGAATCCAACGATTTAATAAAAAAACAAAAAGACTTAAGGTTGCAAATCTTGAAGTAATTTTTGCTAAAGTATTAAAAACTTTTATATTTTTAAACCCTAAACTAAACCAATAAAAAATTGTAGAGACAAGACAGCAAGCAAACAGGATATTATTAAAGATATTACTATCATTACAAACGTTACAAAAATCCTGGAAAAACATTATTACCCCCTATTTATATAATATAATTAAAATTGCCATTAATGTACGTAATTAGTATAGCTTATATATTTACAAAAAAACCAAACATCAAAAAATTATGTAACTAAATATATAATTAAAGACTAAAAATCTAAAGTAAATAAGTTTAAAATTATGAACTAAAAAGAAAAAACAAAATATTTATATAGTAATTAAAATGGTATTATATTATATAAATGTATATATGTTAAATATTTAGATTATAATATATAATAATATAACATAATAATATAATATATATCTTTAATAATATAATAATTATTAAAAGACTATATTATACTATACTTATATCATTTATACTAATGAATATCTCTTAAGAGCGACTATTATTAATAATTATTTTTAAAATAATAATAATTTAGTTAACACATAATAAAAAACCAGGAGTCATATATGAAACTAGCTGTTTATGGTAAAGGTGGTATCGGTAAATCAACGACAAGTTGTAACATTTCTGTCGCTCTTTCTAGACGAGGAAAACGTGTTTTACAAATTGGTTGTGATCCAAAGCATGATAGTACATTTACATTAACTGGTTTTTTAATTCCAACGATTATTGATACATTACAAGCAAAAGATTATCATTATGAAGATATCTGGCCAGAAGACGTTATATACCAAGGTTACGGCGGAGTTGACTGTGTTGAAGCTGGAGGACCACCTGCTGGAGCTGGTTGTGGCGGTTACGTTGTTGGAGAAACAGTAAAACTTTTAAAAGAATTAAATGCTTTTGATGAATACGATGTAATTTTATTTGATGTTTTAGGAGATGTTGTTTGTGGTGGTTTTGCTGCACCATTAAATTATGCTGACTATTGTTTAATCGTAACAGATAATGGTTTTGATGCATTATTTGCTGCAAACCGAATCGCTGCTTCAGTAAGAGAAAAAGCTAGAACACATGCATTAAGACTTGCGGGGCTTATTGGTAATAGAACAGCTACTCGAGATTTAATTGATAAATATATTGATGCAGTACCAATGCCAGTTTTAGAAGTATTACCTCTTATTGAAGATATTAGGGTTTCAAGAGTAAAAGGTAAAACTTTATTTGAGATGACTGAATCTGATAGTTCTTTATATTATATTTGTGAATACTACCTAAATATAGCAGATCAACTTATTGCTAATCCTGAAGGTGTAGTTCCAAAAGAAGCTGCAGATCGTGAATTATTTAGTTTACTATCTGACTTCTATTTAAACCCTAAAGAAAAAGATGAAGATACATTAGAATTTGATACTATTGAAAATGATTTGAATGAAGTATTTTCGATTTAGTCTAAAATAATTAGACTTATAAATTTTAATTTTTTAGTAAAAGGATTTATATGAATCAAATAAAACATCTAGATAACAACGATTTAAAAGAAAAGATAAATTTTGAATGTGAGACAGGAAATTATCATACGTTTTGTCCAATTAGTTGTGTTGCTTGGTTATACCAAAAAATTGAAGATAGTTTCTTTTTAGTTATTGGTACAAAGACCTGTGGATACTTTTTGCAGAACGCTTTGGGAGTAATGATTTTTGCCGAACCTCGTTACGCTATGGCTGAACTAGAAGAAGGTGATATATCAGCACAATTAAGCGACTATGAAGAGCTAAAACGCTTATGTTTACAGGTAAAAAGAGACCGAAACCCTAGCGTAATCTTTTGGATTGGTACATGTACAACAGAAATCATTAAAATGGATTTAGAAGGTATTGCGCCAAAACTAGAGGCAGAAATAAGTTTACCAATTGTAGTAGCAAGAGCAAATGGTCTTGATTATGCTTTTACACAAGGAGAGGATACTGTATTAGCTGCTTTAGCACAGCGACCAAATGCAAAGCAGTCAGAAACTCAATTAGAAAAAGTAATATCACCTGATAAGGATTATGTTGAACACGTACCTCTTATTTTGTTTGGTTCTATACCTGACCCAGTTGTAAACCAACTTACTTTAGAATTAAAAAAACAAGGTATTCGGGTTTCAGGTTGGCTACCCTCAAAACGTTATACTGAATTACCTCTTATTAATGAAGGCAACTATGTTTGTGGAGTAAATCCATATTTAAGTAGAACTGCAACAACATTAATGAGAAGAAGAAAATGTAAATTAATTGGTGCTCCATTCCCAATCGGGCCTGATGGTACAAGAGCTTGGTTAGAAAAAATTTGTACAGTTTTTGGTATTGAACCTAAAGGGTTACAGCAAAGAGAAGATGAAATATGGGAAAAATTAAAATATTATGTCAGTTTGATTGACGGTAAAAGTGTCTTCTTTATGGGTGATAACTTATTAGAGATTTCATTAGCACGTTTTTTAATAAGATCAGGCATGATAGTATTTGAGATTGGTATACCTTATATGGATAAAAGATATCAAGGAGCTGAATTACAATTATTGCAAAAAACTTGTAAGGAAAAAAATATCCCAATTCCTATTATTATTGAAAAACCTGATAATTATAATCAAGTAGATAGAATTCGTGATATGAAACCTGATTTAGTTATCACTGGTATGGCACATGCAAATCCATTAGAAGCAAGGGGTATTAATACAAAATGGTCTGTTGAATTTACATTTGCTCAAATTCATGGTTTTACAAACGCTATTGAAGTTTTAGAGTTAGTAACGAGACCACTTCGCCGTAATCAAAAACTTGAAAAAATAGGTTCTCAGCGTTATACTGATCGCCGATAATCAAAATTTTTGTAAGATTAATAAACGAATTTGAATTTTACACAAATACTATACTATACTATACTTATATCATTATTTCCATGTTATATATAATATAAAAAATATATATAGCATGAAAAATTTATTTTTTATTAAAACTCATAGTTTTTCATTACTTTTCAGATTAATGTTTAATTTTAAGAAATCAGTATTAATATTTTTTTTAGCTCTCAGCCTACCTTTAGCAGCATTTGCCGATGTTGCAGGTCTAACTAAATGTAGTGAATCAGGGCCTTTTAATAAGAGATTCGATGCTAGTGTCAAAAAATTAGAAGTAAGAATTAAAAAATATGAGCCTGGGTCTCCACCAGCATTAGCTTTAGAACAACAAATTACTAGGACTAAACAAAGATTTACTCGTTACTCGAATTCTGAGTTATTATGTGGTAAAGAAGGTTTACCTCATCTTATAACAGATGGGAGATGGGATCATGCTGTGGAATTTGTAATTCCAGGAATGATGTTCTTATATATAAGTGGTTGGATAGGTTGGGCTGGTCGTAGTTATCTAAATACAGTTGGTGCTACTTCAAACCCAACGGAAAAAGAAATTATACTTGATGTACCATTAGCATTAAAAATTATGTCATCAGGATTTATTTGGCCAGTGTCAGCTTGGCAAGAATTCACTACTGGGAATTTTTTAGTTCCTGATTCTGAAATTACTGTATCCCCAAGATAATAACATTCGTAAAATAGAGATTTCATTATATATTATTTTATAAATTAAGAGGTATCAAACAACATGGACAATTTCTTAAAATATCTTTCGACTGCACCTGTTTTATTTGTTGGATGGATGACATTTACTGCTGGTTTTATTATTGAAGCTAATCGTTTTTATCCTGATGCATTAACATTTCCTGTCTTTTAAATAAAATAATTTATTTTATTTTATTTAAAAAGTAAACAAACTGTATTAACCCTATATATGGTTATTAATACAGTTTGTTTTCCTAGGGAATAATATATTATTGTTTGTTCTTCTATCTTTTGATAAATATTAAGTAGGGGTGATTTATAATCAAAAATAATGAGTTGAAAATATGACGAACCTAAATTTCGTGCCTAAGAACGTACCTAGTGATTTTAATGTGTCAAGTCGCATATCAGCTGAAATTAATGAGATTGATAAAAGTTTATTTGATAGTAAAGTTGATGTAAATGATCTATGGAGTGAAGAAAATGGAAAAATTGATCGTTGGGCTATTAATGATGGAAGTGAAGGACAAGATAAAGTAGGGAATTTAAATAAAATTTCTAAGGAAGCTAAGATTGGTGTAAAAAAAAAACCTAACCAAAATATTAATGCTAAGGAAAAACTTAATAAAATTAAGGTTTATTTTATTGTTAAATCTACAAACGTAGAAGAAAAAGAATTATTAGTTGCCGTGCCAATTAATAATTTTGATGATTTATCAAATTCTTCTTATGGTAAAGCTATCTCGGCGAGAGCAGGTACTTTTTTAATGAGGACTGATGCAGACCTAAATAAGAAGGGGTTCATAGAAGGCAGACCAGGTAATAGACCCTTTATCTTAGAACATGCACTTGAGGTTGAGGCTCCATATGGGAGTTTACCAGAGTTACCTTTAGAAGCTTTAATTTTACCAAAAAAATATGGGAAAAATGGTAATTTAGAGGTACCAGATTTAACTATAGAAGAGCAGGAAGAAGATGAGTCAAAGTTAATTACAGAAACGATAGTCGATGATTCAGGAAAAGAAAGAATGCTTTATTATTTTTTGAGTGAATATGAATACGATTACGCATTTCTTGATAATACAATATTTACAAATGTTGAACCTTACCTAACAACACCCAGAAATGAAGGAAGCTTTAATAGAACCTTTAAAGATATATTCGAGAATAATATCAAAACTATTCAGTTTGATGATATTTGGAATAAAGAAAAAAAAGAATTAAGGTTAGCAGAAATAGAAGACTTAGTTTATAAAAATACGGACGAATTATTAAGCAAAAATATAATTCCGATTTTTTCTAATCTAGAAGAAGCACAAGATTTATTAATAACAGTCCTTGAGGAACTTCTTGAACCTTTTAAAACGATAAGGTTTATTGAGAATTCTAGTAATCAGAAGGATTATCCTTTAACAAATACCGATTATCTTGATGACTCATTTACGTTACAAAATAAATATACTTTTCCAGAAAGCAGAATGGATAAAATTCAATTATGGTTAACGAAGTATAGATTAATAAAATCGCGTACACAACTGAAACCTGAATATGAATTAAATTACCAACGCTTTTTATTCCCACGTATCCCTGAAGAACTCCATGAGTTTCTTGAGCCAGATGAGCGTAGTGAAACTGCTTATTTATCTGAGAGTGATACAGTGTTGTTAGACATCGCTAGTAATGTTAAAATTGTCTCTATGGGGTTAGGTGATTTTTTAAGTTTTTGGAATAATACTGAGACAAAGAATGGTGAAATATTATTTATACCATCTTCGAAAAGTTTAAAAAAAATAAACGTACCGCTAATTTCTAAAAAACCAAGAGATCGATTTTATGAGTATCAACAAAAATTTCGGGGTGAGGATAAACAAAAAATAGAGGATTATAGCTATAGCTATGAAATAAAAAGTTCTTTTAACTAATGTTAAGAGCTCTGATAATATATAAATATAAATACTTAATAAACTAAAGAAAAATTATTTTTCTTTAGTTTATTGAAAAAAAGCAATACTAAAATTTTAATTCTGCAGCTTGAACTTTTTCAAATTGTTTTTTCTTAATAACGAAAAAGATTTGAGTAAATAATACAGAAAAAGCAAATACTATGAAACCAATTACTCTACTTGGATCTTGTAAAACAATTTCTACATCCGTCTGACCAAATCCACCAACATTAGGATCTTTTGTTAAAGGCTGATCTAATTTAATAGTATCTTTTTTTGAAACTACTAATGATAATCCTTTTGGAATCGTTTGTTTAGTCTCTTTACCAGTAGAACCTATTATAGTTATTGAAGTTTCACCTTTATCTAAAGTCTGGATTTCTGCAATTTGACCTTCAGAAGAGGAAGTAACCATATTATTATTACTTTTTTCTCCAGTAGGGTAGATTTGTCCTCGACCTCTATTTGCCCCAACATAAATTGGGTATTTTAAGAAATTGACTTTCTTATCAGTTGCTGGGTCAGGCGATAAAACTGGGAAAATAATTTCTTGGTGAGTATCACCTGCAATTGGACCAACTACTAAGATATTATCTTGAGTAGAACTATAAGGAGAGATATAAACTCCCTTACTTTTTTCCTGAATTTCCTTTGAAATTAGGTTTTTTGGTGCTAATTTAAAGCCTTCAGGTAAGATAACAACAGCACCAACGTTTAATCCACTTAATTGACCATTACCTAAAATTTGTTTGGCATCTTTGGCATAAGGAATCTTTACAGCTGCTTCAAAAACTTTATTTGGTAATATAGCTTTTGGTGATTCTATTTGCACAGGTTTTTCTGCTAAATGACAATTTGCACATGCAATTCGTCCATTTGCTGCACGCGGGTTTGTATATGCTTGTTGCGCATAAATTGGATAGGCTTCTGACATCTTAACAGAAAGTGTAAGACTACTAATGATAAAAATAAAGCTTATCATGATAAATTTCATTAGTCTTTTCAAAAGTTCCATATTGAAATTAGGTAAATTAAAAAGTTTTTAATTGATAATCCTTGAGAGAAAGGGATTCTAGTAAAAAAAGAGGTTATATAAAGATAATAAGGAATTAATTCCTTATTATCTTTATATAACCTCTTTTTTTACTAAGTTAATTGATGTTATGCTTCCTAAAAAGTATAACAAAAATAAAGCACCTGATAACAATAATTGTGTTATAGGATCTGCTGATGGTGTTAATACAGCCCCCAATATTGTAGAAAAAAGTATCATTGGTCGCCAATAATTTAACATTTTTATTGGGTCAACTATCTTAGATAAACTTAAGATAATTTGAACAATTGGTACTTGAAATACTAATCCGGTGCTAAAAAATAAAGTAGAGACAAAATTAAAATACTGAGTAAAAGACCAAAAAGGCTCGATAACTTCTGCGCCATAAAAAATAAAAAAATTTAAAGCTGCAGGAATCAAAAGAAAGTATGAAAAAAGTAACCCTAAAACAAATAAAACAATAGAACTAACCAATAAACCGACTATGATATTTTTTTCATTTTTAGTTAAAGCAGGTCTAAAAAAGAAAAGTGTTTGGCTTAATAATAATGGGGTTGAAAATAATACACCCGCATAAAATGATATTAGTAAGGTCGAAACAAAATATTCGCCTGGAGATAGTTGAAAAAATTGTATATTTGAGACAGGACTTTCTAAAATCTTAACTAATAATTTCACATTATAAAATGTAAAAAAAGTGATTAAAGATAAAAAACTTAAAATATGAAACACCCGTTGCCTTAGTTCATCAAAATGCTCATTAAAATATAATTCTGTAATTGAACGTGATGAAGTATTAATAATATCCGTCATGGAATAAAATTTAAACTTTAATGTTTTAACATTTTCTCTCATAATTTCTACAAAAATGTTTATTAATGCTTTAAGACTCTATAAATTTAAAAGCTTGTAACTTAGACGATGCTATTTTCATCTCTTGTGATGCATCAATTTTTTCTTTAGTTGTTTCTGCTAAATCTAAATTTTTTGTAGCTGTAGCTAAAAACTCTTTTGCTTGAGTATAATCTTGTTTTATGATTTCTTCTACCCCACTAATTAGAACTATAACTTCATCATTTTTTATAACAGCAAAACCACCAAGAACAATAATGGGTGTCCAAGATGAATTAACTTTAATTCTAAGAATTCCGATTTCAAGAGCAGTAATTAAAGGAGCATGGCCTGTAAGGATACCTAATTGACCTGTAAGACTAGGTAGAACTACTTCATCAGCAGAAGTATCCCAAATTAATCCATCTGGAGCAATTACACGAATATTTAAACTCATTGGAAAATTCCCTAATTAATTATTAAAAGTTTTTGCTTTAGAGATTGCTTCATTAATATCACCAACTAAATAAAAAGCTTGTTCTGGTAAATCGTCTAATTCACCACCTAAAATCATATTGAAACCTTTAATCGTGTTTTCTAAATCTACATATTTACCAGGAGAACCAGTAAATATTTCTGCAACAAAGAATGGTTGTGATAAAAAACGTTCAATTTTTCTAGCACGATCTACAACTAAACGGTCTTCTTCAGATAATTCATCAATTCCTAGAATTGCAATAATATCTTGTAGTTCTTTATAACGTTGTAATGTTTCTTTTACTAACTGAGCTGTTTTATAATGCTCATCACCAACAATTAGAGGTTGTAGCATAGTTGAAGTTGAATCTAAAGGATCTACAGCTGGGTATATTCCTTTAGCGGCTAACCCTCGAGATAATACAGTTGTTGCATCTAAATGAGCGAAAGTTGTAGCTGGTGCTGGATCAGTTAAATCATCCGCAGGTACATAAACAGCTTGAATTGAAGTAATCGAACCTTGAGTAGTTGATGTAATACGTTCTTGTAAAGCACCCATTTCAGTACCTAGAGTCGGTTGGTAACCCACAGCTGAAGGCATACGTCCTAATAAGGCAGAAACTTCTGAACCAGCTTGCACAAATCTAAAAATATTATCAATAAATAATAAAACGTCCTGTTTATTAATATCACGGAAATACTCAGCCATTGTTAGAGCAGTTAACCCTACACGCATACGTGCACCTGGTGGCTCATTCATTTGACCATAAACTAAAGCTACTTTAGATTCTAATAAATTTTCCTCGTTTATTACACCGGATTCTTTCATCTCCATGTATAAATCATTACCTTCACGTGTTCTTTCGCCTACTCCACCAAAAACAGAAACTCCACCATGAGCTTTAGCAATATTATTAATTAGTTCCATAATTAAAACAGTTTTACCTACTCCCGCACCACCAAAAAGCCCAATTTTACCACCTCTACGATAAGGAGCTAATAAATCTACTACTTTAATACCAGTTTCAAAAATAGCTGGTTTAGTCTCAAGGTCTGTAAACGCTGGTGCAGGTCTATGGATAGGTAATGTTTCGTTACCAGTATCATCTCCTAAATTATCTACAGTTTGGCCTAAAACATTAAAAATACGGCCAAGAGTTGGTTTACCTACAGGAACTAGGATTGGAGATTTAGTATCAATAACTCTAACACCTCTTTGTAAACCATCAGTAGCACTCATTGCAATAGCTCTAACTCGGTTATCCCCTAATAATTGTTGTACTTCACAAATAATAATTCCTTCTTTACTCTCTACTTCCAGAGCATTGTAAATTTTTGGTAAGATACCTGAAGAAAAGACTGCATCGATAACTGGTCCAATAACTTGTGTTATATAACCTGTATTAACATTTTTATCATTCGTTATTTTTTTTTCAGTCATTTTTTAATTATTTGCATTATTAAATAATAATGAAACCTGAAAATTTTTTAATTAATTTTATTTAAGCTTAAGAACAAAAGTAAAATGAGTCTTATTTTAGACTAAAAAATTTGAAGTAATAGATTGTACAAATAAAAAAAAGATCAATAAATTTCGATTAAGAAAAGCTAACTATATATATATATTTAAAGTTTTTTAAGCGGAAAGTCGACCTGTTGTTCGTAACCAATTTTGTGCTTCTATATAATTATTTGGAGCAAGATTAATTGCTTGTTTCCAATATTCAGCAGCTTTATTAAAAAGTAATTTAGCGACATCAATATTTTGTTTTTCAGAAGCTTTAACACCTTGGTAATGATATATAACAGCAATATTATTTAAAGCCTGCGGTAAATTTGGGTTTAATTCTAAAGCTTGGTGATAATACTCCAAAGCTTTTAAATATTCCCCATTACTAGAATAGATTAAACCAATATTATATAAAATAAAACTACGGTCATAAGGGTCTTCTTCAAGTTGTAATGCTTCGTAATAATTTTCTAATGCTTCAGCGTATTCACCTTCAGATTGTGCTGACATACCATCTCTATAGTAAAAAAAAGCCTGTTTCTCTTCTTTACTCGCTGGGAAAACTTTTAAAATAATGTCTGCCATAATTGTAAAAGTTTTATCGATGAAATTATCATTTCTTTGTGAACGACTCATATTTTCTCTGCTTTTATATTTTTTATATCTTATTTCTTGAAAAAGTAAAGAAAAAGTATAGTTTATAAATATTATAACATTTAAGCTAATATTCTACGAACATTAATTTTCTACTGATGTAACAAAAGGTAATAAATGTAAATATCTTGCTCTTTTAATAGCTTTTGAAAGTTGTCTTTGTTGTTTTAATGTTAAATTTGTTGAGCGGCGAGATTTAATTTTACCATGCTCTGTTGAAAATGATAAAAGAATATCAACTTGTTTATAATCAATTGTCTCATTTGGTTTAAGTTTAAATGGTTGACGTCTAGTTTTTGTCGGCTTTCCTTTATTTCCCTTATTATCATTATTTGGCATATTATCCTCCTTATTTTATTTCTTTTTGTTGTGTATGTGAATTACAGTTAGGACAAAACTTTTTTAATTCAAGTCTATCTGGAGTGTTTCTACGATTTTTTGTTGTTGTATAATCGATTTTTTTTTGGCTTTTTTTGGCTGTTACCCCTTCATTAGAATTATTAGTGTTTGGTGTCTTTTTACAGTTTGTACATCTTAGGGTTATTATAATCCTAGCACCTTTATTTTTTGCCATAGTTTAATTTAAGTAAAAGTATTTTATTAAATGATAATTATTAATAATAGTGATATAGATATATCACTACTATTATATAGTAATATATTTTTCATTTCGAGATCAAGGTAGTTTTTTCTGATACTTAGTTTTATAGCCTTTTTTCTAGTTGACTCCTATCTTGAAAATTTTAACTCTTCGTTATACAATGCTATGGTGATATTGTTTAAAGCAAAATTTTTTTATTTAAATAATATTGGATTATATTATTTAAATAAAAAAATTTTATTTTAAATAATATTAAAATTATAGAGATATTCAAGCAACCTATAGTTTTATTAATTAATACCAATTTAGGAGGTATATTTATGTTTGAGAGGTTTACTGAGCGGGCTTTACAAGTAATTATGATGTCACAAGAAGAATCAAGACGGTTGGGACATAATTTTGTAGGTACGGAACAAATACTTTTAGGCTTATTAGGAGAAGGCTGTGGTGTAACCACTAATGCTGTCAGAGAATATGGAATTACTATTAGAAAAGTAAGAATAGAAGTGGAAAGACTTATAGGTAAAGGTACAGGGTTTGTTGCAATAGAGATCCCCTTTACCCCAAGGGCAAAAAAGGTATTAGAGATGTCTATAAAACAATCTAAGGAGTTAAACCATAGTTATATCAACACTGAGCATATTTTTTTAGCATTATTAAATGATACAGATGGTATATGCTCAAAAGTTTTACAAAATTTAGGTGCAAATATACCCCGAATTAAATCTTATGTACTTAATGAGTTAGATAAAAACCATGAATCTGGATCTTCAAAAGTATTAGCTAATGTTGGGTCAGGGGACCAAAACCAGACAAAGGATTTATTTCTTTTTGATGACTTAGATAGAGCTTCTTTAACTGCACCAAACTTATTAGAGTATACAACAGATTTAACAGAAGCAGCTGAACGAGCAAAATTAGACCCTGTTGTTGGTAGACAAAATGAAATTGAACGTGTTATACAAATTTTATCAAGACGTCGCAAAAATAACCCAATTTTAATTGGTGAGCCTGGGGTTGGTAAGACAGCGGTAGCCGAAGGCTTAGCACAAAGAATTGTTCAACGTGAAGTTCCTAGTGAAATGCATGACCATAAAGTATTTGTTTTGGACATTACATTATTATTAGCAGGAACAAAATATCGTGGAGAATTTGAAGAACGTTTAAAAAGAATCGTACAAGAACTAAAAGAACAAAAAAATATAATTATTGTGATCGACGAAGTCCACACATTAGTTGGTGCGGGTGCAGCAGAAGGAGCATTAGATGCTGCGAATATTTTAAAACCTGCACTGGCACGTGGAGAATTACAATGTATAGGAGCTACAACAATTGATGAATATCGACAACATATTGAGAAGGACCCAGCTTTAGAGCGTCGTTTCCAACCGGTTTGGGTAAATGAGCCTAGCATAGAAGAAACTATAACTATTCTAAAAGGTTTAAGACTACGTTATGAGCAGCACCATAGATTAGAAATAACAAATGAAGCTTTAACTGCTGCGGCTAATTTAGGTGCTCAATACATAGCTGATAGATTTTTACCTGATAAAGCAATTGATTTAATTGATGAAGGTAGTGCAAGAGTTCGTTTAGTAAATTATCGTCTTCCTGAGGCTGTACATATTTTAGACAAAGAATTGCGAACTATTTTAGATAATAAAGATTTAGCTGTTCGAGAACAAAGATTTGAAACAGCGACTGAAATTAGAGATGATGAATTAAATTTGCGTGCCCAAATGGGTGCTATTATAAAAGCACAAAAAAGAATTGTACCAAAAGGAGTATTAGAGAGATTAAAAGTTGGAGCCCAAGATATTGCTTCAATTGTAGCGTTATGGACCGGTGTTCCAGTGACAAAAATTACCAAGGATGAAAATACTAGATTACTAGAATTAGAAAATGTTCTTCACCAAAGAGTAATTGGCCAAAAAGAAGCTGTATCAGCTGTAGCTCGAGCTGTACGAAGAGCTAGGGTTGGGATGCGAAATATGAAACGACCAATTGCAAGTTTCTTCTTTTCAGGTCCTACTGGTGTAGGAAAAACTGAATTAACAAAGACTCTTGCGTCATTCTTTTTTGGAGCAGAAGATTCTATGGTTCGTTTAGATATGTCAGAATTTATGGAGCGTCACACTGTAGCTAAATTAATTGGGTCACCCCCAGGTTATATTGGTTATAATGAAGGTGGACAACTAACAGAAGCTGTAAGACGTAAGCCATATACTGTTGTACTATTTGATGAAGTTGAGAAGGCTCATCCAGATGTATTTAATTTATTACTTCAAATACTTGAGGATGGTCGTTTAACAGATTCTAAAGGAAGAGTTATTGATTTTAAAAATACAATATTAATAATGACTTCAAATTTAGGGTCTAAAGCAATCCAGAATAATGAGTTAGCTTCACAAGGAATTGGTTTCGGTGGTGAAACAGGGGATACTAAAAAAACAAAATACGCTCAATTATGTAATACTGTTGGAGAAAGTCTTAAAGCATTCTTTAAACCAGAATTTTTAAACCGTATTGATGAAATCATTGTTTTTGAACAATTAACAAAAAATAATATTAAGCAAATTGCCGTTATTATGGTAAAAGATTTAATAGAAAGAGTGAAAAAGGAGAAAGAAATTTCATTATCTTTAACTCCTAGAATGATGGAGTTATTAATTGAAGAAGGTTTTAATCCTACTTATGGTGCTCGACCTTTACGTCGTGCTCTTGTAAAATTGGTTGAAGACAAGGTTTCTCTTGAATATTTACGTTATAAGAAAGATCATGATGACGATGATCCTGTAGATATTTTAGTAGATGTCGATTTTGATAAAGTTAAAGTTTCAATCTCAAAAACTATTAAAAAAGAAGAAGAAGAAATTAAATCAGAAGATAAAGAAAAACCAAAAGAAAAACCAAAATATAAAATTTCATTACCTAGACATAGACAGCCAAAAGAAACTTCTATGGTGACTGATAAAAAACCAGAGAATACTCCATCTGGGGTCTAATTATAATTATTAGTGACTATATCTCTTTATTAGAGCAACAATATATAGTTATGCTTTATACAATAGACAAGTTTCACGAAGTAATAAATCGTGAAATGATTTTTCTTAATTAACCTTTAACGTCTTATTAATATTAATTGGGTCACCTGGGACTTGAACCCAGAACTTTTCGGTTAAAAGCCGATTACTCTACCATTGAGTTAGCAACCCACTATTAGTGACATAATAACATAATAACCAAGTATAGTTTATATATAAACTATACTTGGTTATTATGTTGTTAGTATGCTAATCCCATACTACGCGTTGTTTCAGCGGCTAAATAAACACGAACACTTAAAAAATCTGTTGGGCAAGCTGTTTCACAACGTTTACAACCAACACAATCTTCTGTACGAGGAGCTGAAGCAATTTGTCCTGCTTTACAACCATCCCAAGGAACCATCTCTAATACGTCGGTAGGACAAGCACGAACACATTGTGTGCAACCAATACAAGTATCATAAATATTTACAGAATGTGACATAGCTAATAATTCTTATAAAGAAATTCTATTTTGGTAATTTAAAAGATTAAAAAATTAATGCTTAGTAAAAAAATTCAGGTTTACTAATAATCAATTATAGATTGCATTCTATTGTAACGCAATAAAATTTTAATTGTCAATATGGAATGTATTTACTTATTGCAGGCAATAGTAATTGAAGTTACCTAGAATACCAATTAATTAGCTTTAGTTTTATAAAAAACAAACTAAACCTTAATAAAGATTAAATACAACGTTATTCTACTATAACCCATAAATTTATATACTATGCACATTAACAAATTTATTAATATACAGAATAACTACAATAGTTAGTAACAGGTTATTATTAACTTGTATCTTGGTAAAAATTATAAATATTTTTGAAAGATATAAGTTACCTGGGAAGAATTAAAACTTATTTTAAAAAAACTATTATGGTTGCAACTTTAGAAAGACGCGAAAGTGAAAAAAGAGATTGGGGAACATTTGCTACATGGATTACTAGTACTGAAAACCGTTTATACATTGGTTGGTTTGGTTGTTTAATGATTCCTACATTATTAACAGCAGCTTCTTGTTACATCATCGCTTTTATCGCAGCACCTCCTGTAGATATTGATGGTATTCGTGAGCCAGTAGCCGGATCTTTATTATACGGTAACAACATCATCAGTGGTGCTGTTATACCTAGTTCAAACGCAATTGGTATTCATTTCTACCCAATTTGGGAAGCTGCTTCAGTTGAAGAATGGTTATACAATGGTGGTCCTTACCAATTAATCGTATTCCATTTCTTAATTGGTGTTGCTTGTTGGATGGGTCGTGAATGGGAACTTAGCTACCGTTTAGGTATGCGTCCTTGGATTTTCGTAGCATTCTCTGCTCCAGTAGCAGCAGCTTCTGCGGTATTCCTAATTTACCCTATCGGTCAAGGTAGTTTCTCTGACGGTATGCCTTTAGGTATTTCTGGTACATTTAACTTCATGATCGTTTTCCAAGCTGAACATAACATTTTAATGCACCCATTCCATATGGCTGGTGTTGCTGGTGTTTTCGGTGGTTCATTATTCAGTGCTATGCATGGTTCTTTAGTAACTTCAAGTTTAATACGTGAAACAAGTGAAGTTGAATCTGTTAACTACGGTTACAAATTCGGACAAGAAGAAGAAACTTACAACATTGTAGCTGCACATGGTTACTTTGGTCGTTTAATCTTCCAGTACGCTAGTTTCAACAACTCTAGAGCTTTACATTTCTTCCTTGCAGCATGGCCTGTAGTTGGGATTTGGTTAACAGCTTTAGGTGTTAGTACTATGGCATTTAACTTAAATGGTTTTAACTTTAACCAGTCTGTTGTAGATAGTGAAGGTCGTGTTATTAACACATGGGCTGACATCATCAACCGTGCAGATTTAGGTATGGAAGTAATGCATGAACGTAACGCTCATAATTTCCCATTAGATTTAGCATCTAACGAAATTCTTCCTGTTGCGATTTCTGCTCCTTCTGTTGTTGGTTAATTCAATTAAAATAATCAGATTTATTTCTGTATTATTATTTTATCTCTAACTACCTTTTTTGGTAGATAAGAGAGATAGGTCGAAAGATCGCTAGAGTAATAAGAAGTTCTATACTTCTTATTACTCTATTTAATTTAACATAATGTATTTGTATTCTAATATTCCTAAGTGTTTTTTAAAAACAAAAAAGCTAATTCTAATTTAAAAGGGGTATACACTATCTATCCTAATCTTACGTAATAGTTGAAAAATTTTACCTAAAAAGAATAAGAAATAAAAATACTTTTTATAAGTTAGAAGTTATATACAATTTAATAGATGTATACAGAAAGAGCACAATCTTCCCTTATCTTCTATTAATATTTAACTAGGTATATAAGGCTTCTATTACTTTATAGCCAATCAATTTTGTTTTAAAATTAAAATTAAAATTAAAATAATAAAAAAATATATGTAGTGGGTAATTTATTATAGGGTATATAGCATAGGACTTTAAAAAGATAAACAGATGGATGCTGGAGGAAAGTATCGAAGGAAATCTTAAATTAACTGTTATTTTATTATTGTTAATCTAAGAGCTTTTATATTTTTTAGTAAAGTTAAGACATATAAATAATTTTCTCTATAAAAAATTATATGTATTGGATTCGTTTTATAATTTATAAAACAAATTATTAGAATATATTGTTAATGCGATTAAGTAAATTCACAAAATGCGAAAATTACTTAATCTTATTACTTTATTTATTTTATTTTATAAACTAAATACACTACTAGCTGTAATATCCGCGTCTGTTATTGTAACTAGGTCTGCTTTAGTAAGTACACGCCCACCACTATCAAAATTACGGTTTGCTTGTCTCATTCGAGCTCTGTCTAAAGAATTTCTTATACTTCGAGCATTTGCAAATAATGGCTGTTCACGGCGTTTTAAAATATAATTTAAAAATGCTGGTTCAGCTTCAGGAGAAAACTGATATTGTTGTTCTTCTAGCATCATCTTAGCTATAATAAGTAATTCATCTGGAGAGTAATCTGGGAAATCTACATGGTTTGCTATTCTAGAAGATAAACCTGGGTTAGAACTATAGAATTGCTCCATACGTTCTTTATAACCTGCAAAAATAATTACTAAATCATCACGTTGGTTTTCCATAACTTGTAAAAGAATTTCAATTGCTTCACTCCCATAATCTCTTTCATTATCTGGCTTATATAAATAATAAGCTTCATCAATAAATAAAAGACCACCCATTGCTTTTTTTAGTACCTCTTTAGTTTTTGGAGCAGTATGCCCAATATACTGACCAACTAAGTCATCTCTAGTTACAGTTAATAAATGTCCTTTTTTTGAATGCCCTAACTTAAAAAGAATATCAGCCATACGTGTCGCAACAGTAGTTTTACCTGTACCGGGACTACCAGTAAAAGACATATGTAAACCTGGATTCCCAGTTGTGAACCCTAGATTTTCTCTTAATTTATCTATAACCAATAATGCTGAAATTTCTTGAATTCTTGTTTTAACAGGTATTAAACCAACTAATTCTTCTTCTAATATATCAATTATCGTTTTTATTTGTGTATCTAAATAAACTTGCTTTAAGTTTAAATTTTTTTCTAAAGATAAATTTTCTAAGCTTTTTACTGTTTCCATATACTCTTTACTCCTTAGTAAAAATATTTATTGATTGTTTATAAATTTATTAGTTAATATGATTAAAGATTTTAAACAGAGAATTTTTTAAGAAAAAATTTCTATTTGTCAATAACTTATTAAACTTGGTTTTCAATACTTGACTTAAAATGTTGATAAATAATTAAGGTACTTTTGTGAAAAAATAAAAATAAATATCTTATTTTTTATTTTATTTCTTAGTTTGAATTATAATAAAAGTATTAATAAATGATTTTTTAGTCTTGTGGATTTAAATAAGTATTATTAATAAGTACTTCCATTTTTATGTATGCAAAAATACCTAGATAATTATTCAGGAGAACAATCATATGAATTGGCAAGTTATTGGTCAAGTAATTACTGCAACACTAATTATTGTATCAGGCCCACTTATTATTTTTATAGCAAAAAAAGCTGATTTATAAATTTTTATAAATAGTATCTAGGCTAATTTTTTGAGTTTCTGAGGCGCTTGAATCATTAGGTTGTACAAATAATTTGCAATGACATTCTTTCCGTTCACGCATTGAAACACAAGGGCAAACCCAATAATTTAGTTCAATTTCAGCTTTTTCACTACGAAAATTTCTACAAGGACATAACGGAACTCCATAATTATCTTTATAAGTAGCTAACCCTGTAATAATTACAGAAGTTATTGAAGGGTCTAAGCAAAAAAAGGTATTAGTTTGTTTAGCGTAGATTTCTGCAAAGTTATGCATTTCTTTTAGACGATTATAAAAATTTTCACTCTTTGTTGAATGCATTTGTATAGTTTAAATTTAGTCTTAAATCTATGTGTTAGTATCGTTTACTACAAAATTTATTAATAAAATATATTATGTTAATTAATTATTTACCTTCAATTTTAGTCCCTTTAGTTGGGCTAGTTTTTCCTGCCGTTGCTATGGGCCTATTATTTATCTACATTGAAAAAGACACTATTGAATAACTTTCGAAATTTCCAAGGTTCTCTAGAGAACCTTGGAAATTTCGAAAGTTATTCAATAGTGTCTTTTTCAATGTAGATAAATAATAGGCTCGTAGTAATTGATTGTTAAAGTGAAGACCCTAACCCAGAATAAGAACCAAAAATAAAAGTACCGACAACGACTATAACTCCTAGGCCACCAACTAATGCGACTAACCAAAGTGGTATTCTTCCTGTTCCTGCCATAATATTCTCTTGCTCCTATATCTTTTCTTAACCTTATAAACTTATAAAAATTCTACCTAGTAATTACAAAATTCTTTAGTTAAAGAAATAACTAGAGAAAAGTACTGCTAATATGAAAAATAATAATAAACCCCAGTATAAAGACGTACGACTTATTTCAACTTCTTGCTTATTAGGATTTGGACCTGTCATTGAATAAACTCCTATCGTTGGATAAATTGCATTGATGTAATTGCACCTATAAAGAATATCGTTGGGACAGCTAAACCATGTATAGCAAGCCAACGAAAAGTAAAAATAGGGTAAGCTACAGGTTGATTTGTATTTCTAGTCACGTATTTCTCCTAAATTTTATATATTTTTTTATAATCCTCTTGTTAAGTCTTCTAATTCTTGCTTAGCACTAAATCTATCATTTACTAACGGAACTTGTTGTCTGTCCTGTGTAAAGTATTCATTAGGTCTAGGAGTTCCAAAAACATCATAGGCTAAACCAGTACTTATAAATAACCAACCAGAAATAAATAAAGAAGGAATTGTAATACTATGAATAATCCAATAGCGTACACTTGTTATGATATCAGAAAAAGGACGTTCCCCTGTTGAACCACCAGACATTTTAAAACTTTCTCCATTTTATAAAAATATATTATACCTTTCTTGTTTATAAGTATAACAAAGTTATTTCTCATTCCTATTAAAATCTTATTTTTTTCGTAAAGTATAATTAGGTTAAAAAGTTTTTAAGTGGAAATTTTTCTTATTAGCGAGCAGCGAGAATCGAACTCGCATCAATAGCTTGGAAGGCTATGGTTTTACCACTAAACTATGCTCGCACTTATAACCTACTATAATATAATTTATTTATGTTTATTAGTTTTATTCTAACTAAAAGATAAATAAATAAATAAGTAGTTTAAAAATAAATATTATCTAGACTAATTTTAATAAATTAAAGTCCTTCTAGATTAATATTTAAAAATCTTGCTAATTCAGATGCTTCATTTTCCAAAATCTCTAAAGACCTTGGTTGTTCCACAGGTGTTAGTGGAATTTCTCGTTGATCCTTTGTACATAAATAAATAACACGTTTAGGATTAATACCATCTTGTATATTTAATTTAATACTTTTAATATTTTTGAATGCATATACTAATAATATCTGACGATTTTTTCCTGGGAATCCACGTCTTACTATTCTAATCAATTCATTTTGCTTATCAAATTCATTATACCCACTACCGACATCCCAAAAAACTGTAAGCCCAATGTATATACTTAAACTTATAGCAACAACTCCATAGAATGTCATAACCAGCCCTTGAGGTAAAAAGGATAATTCTGTTGAGTTAATAAAAAATAATAAATTTTTTTGAAAATAACTTGAAATACCTGTAAGTAAAAAGCCTAATCCCCCAAAAAATAAAATAAATGTCCAAAAATAATTGCTAAAACGTCTAGAACCAACGACAATATCACGTTTTAATAAGTTATTAATTTTCTCAGTACTCATAATTCTTTCTTTCTTTTCTTAACAGTATAGAATTTATAAATGTTTAGACTAAAATTCTAAATTTAATTTAAATATTAACAAAACTAAAAGGAATTAAATTAATTTAATTCCTTTAAGGCCTAAAAACAAACCAGATGCAAGCACAAAGGCGATACCTAACAATAAAACGTAATCGATAAGAAGACTCATTTTTTTTCCTTGGCTAAAAATTATAAAAAATGATATAATATACTATTATATATCTAAAACCAAAAAATACACTAATTTAATTGGCTCAACTGGTTCAAAAAATAAAATTTCTCATTCACTGGAATCCTAAATTATTCTCTTTTAAAAAGATATAAATATTTTTATATAATAAAGTTTTACAAAATACTTATGACAAGTTTTATTAAACCTTACAACGATGACCCTTCGGTTGGGCACTTATCAACACCAGTCACTTCATCAGCAGCAACAAAAGCTTATTTAGGTAGTTTACCAGCTTATAGAAAAGGACTATCTCCTCTTTTACGAGGGTTAGAAATTGGGATGGCACATGGTTATTTATTACTAGGACCTTTTGAAAAATTAGGACCATTAAGAGCATCTGAAATTTCGCTTCTAATTGGATTTCTATCTTCTGTAGCTTTAGTAACAATACTAACTGTTTGTTTAGCTATGTATGGAAAAGTAACTTTTCAAGAATCTGAGGTTATTAATAAAAATGATTTATTGAATGGTAAAAATTGGAACCAATTCACTTCTGGATTTTTTATTGGTTCTTTTGGAGGCATTAGTTTTGCGTATTTAATTCTTCTTAATTTAGATTATTAGGTAAGTAGTTTTTGGACCTCTTAAAAATTAAGAGATCCAAAAACTACTTACCTAATAATCTAAATTAAGAAACTTAACATATAGACGCGTTTTTAATATAGCAAAACAATATTTATAAAATTTCCCCGATAATTGAGATTCATTGATTTTTAAGTTAACAAGTAATGTTAAACGTTTACTAATATTCTTATCATTAATTATTACTGAATTTAGACGTTTAGAATATAATTCATCTTTAACCATAAGAATAGATACAAATGAAACCCCTAACCCAGCCTGAACACCACGTTTAATAGCTTCAAT